GAAAATAAAAATTTCTTTCTCTTAAGGAAGACTCCGGGTTTGCAGGACCTCTATCATATTCTTTATTCTCTTTCTCTATACCATATGCTTTTTTTCCGGGCAAGCAAGTAGTGATTTTAGGCAAGTAAGCCCCTAAAATATATATAAGTGCTAGTTTACAGCCTTTACTTTCTCCCTTACTAGCTTTGAGTTGGAGTTTCTTTCGATCGATGTCGGTGCAGGCCAAATTTCCATCCTTTTTAATTCGAATTATGCCTTCGAGTCAGTTAGAAAGTAGAAAGCAATCCGCTAAAAAGTGAAAAGCCATCAGGATCAAGAAGAGCGGCGGGATAGGGATAGACCTTATGAATTTGATATTTTCCGTCTATCCCGTGGGAGCCTTTGTAGGAGTAACCTTTCCTTCAGTCCCTTTAAAAAAAGCAATTAAGTTGTCAACTTTCCATCCAGTTCCCTTGGCGTGCTAATCCCCTGCAGTTTTTAAGTCTTCCTTTCAAAGCAATCTATAGGTCTTCTCCAGCAGTATAAGTACCAGCATTCGTATCTGTAGTTGATAGTTTAATTCCCCCTTTTGCAGAAGGCGCTAGGTCAAAGGCGGCTAGGGCGGAATATGTTTTTTCTAGAGCGGAATAGGGCCTTTCATAAAGCAAGCAGTATATGGGATTTCTAGGGATGAAATGACGCGTAAGACTTTGATAGGGAGATTAGGAAAACTATAAATTAAGTTCTCAAGTGAGTGGGCAATTCTGTGAGCAAACTTGTCTAGAAGTCTCTTTCACCTTTCTGTAAGTGATTTAATGTAGGGGAGGGTTGTGAGAGAGTTTCCGGAAAAGCTTTTCTTTGAGGAAGAAGATCTCCTTTCTTTTTCTGTTTTGGGGAGGGCTAGTCTTGTCATAAGGGCATCCAGGTCTCTTCCTGCCAGCGGGAGTTCTCTTGCATCCCCTACATCTACTTCCATACCTTCTACTTGGAATCTAGTTTCAGTACCATATGGGTCAAGGTCGGATCGGGCAGGCTAAGGCTAGGTTAAAAGCTTAGGGCTGGGGCTTTAGCGAGGAAGGTAGTCTTATTCTTCCTCGTCAAATTTCTTTCTTTCTCTGGGCTGGGCTAACGCTAACGATAAGAGATTCCCGGATAGGTCTACAGAAAGATATCCTTTTTTCTTTCCCTGTATGTGGGGCTATCCTGGTGGGCTGGATAGATCTCTTTACTCTTTCCTATATTCCTATAGTATAGGGATAGGGAGGGAGGAAGACTTTTGAATAGGCTTTTTTCCTCTTGAAAGAGCTAGTGAGTTCCGGTCGGTTTGAGTGCTCTTGGATGGGGTTCTCTGCTATCCAGAGGAGGGCTAGGGGTTTCCAATTCTAAGCTAAGCTCCTGCCATGGTTTTTGGAGAACAAAGCTAAACCCTTATAGTTGGCGTGCTAAGAGCAGCTTATTGAAGTGCTAGTTTCGATCTAGCTCCAGTGGGAGTTGCTCAACCATTTCCAGATGAGTTCGTTTTCTGCTTGTCTCTCTCAATGTGTGTCTGCGAAGGCAAAGGCAAGGGGAGTTTTCCGAGTAATAAAGGAGTAAGCCAGCCAGTCCTTCTCTTTCCTTGCGAGCCAATCTTTGCCCTCTTTTTTGCTAAACCAGTTCCAGTCTTTTCACCTTCTGCCTTTGCTGCTGGTGAAGGTAGTGGTGGGGATTTTTTTCTATGGTAGGGCGGCTATATAGAATAGATCTTGGTTGACACTAGGATAGCTCTTCTTGTCGCTTCTTTCTCTTTTCGTTTCTGCGAGCCATTTCGAGTCCTTAAAAAAGCCCAACTGCAGAATCCATATTTATGTTGTCGATGTTTTGACTTCTTTCCAAGCCGAGTCAACAGGCCTAAACTCTTTCTTTCCTAAGGCAGGAAGGAAAGTCTTGATCAAATGGGCAAGGCAGGATATCAGCAGTTCCATTGCCAGTTGGAGTTTTAGTGGAAATTACTCTTTCTTACCTTACGAAATCAGCTTTCAATCCAGCAGGAATAGCAGGTTACAGGGCAATCTCTCCTGTGAGCAAACAAAGAATTGAGAATCTATTACATCTTACTTGTGCCTGTTAGCATCTTAGTGGCTAGCTTCAGCTTTCTTATCTGTACTGGACTATTTTGAATTAGCATCTTTATAGTTTCATCCGATTCCAGATGGAGTTGGAGTCCTTCCTGCTAGTGCTTTGCCTTCCATTTACAGGGTTGGAGTACTATTAGTTGCCTATGGATAAGTAGTCTTTGTTGCCTATTCAATCGCAGAATAAAGAGAAGCCTATACAGTAGTATATGTGTACCTTACATATCCTGCAATTCCTTATGCCTTCGATCGAGTTGGAGTTTCATGCCTCACATACAGTGCTAGTTTCCTATAAGGCATTGGGAGTTCTCTCTCTGAATCCAGTGGCAGTTTCTTTCCTGGAATGAAAGCTTTGACCTTTTTGGAGTCCCCTATATAAGGAGGCAGGCCAGCAAGACAGTTAGAGATGAGATGTCAAGACAGCCAGTGGAAAGATTTTCACCTTATCCAGTACCAGTTGCAGAACCTTCCCCTTTTTCCGGGGTTTGAATTCCAGTTTGAGTGGAAGGTGGGTTATCTATTCTCGTCGTTTTTCTTGCTTCTACCTATCCCTTACGATCCCACTTTCTTTCCCTATTTTACTGTACCGTAAGAAAGTCTAAGGGTGTAAGCCCCTAAGGCAGTCCTAATAGACTATCTTACCAGGCCAATCCTAATTGAATGCACCAGTGCCTTCTTATCCAAGCGAGCCAATAAGAGATTTTTCTTTTGCAGGACATCAGACTAGAAAGCAGTTTTTTATACACGAGAGCAGTAGGCTATCTGGACTGTCCCATTAGAAAGAAAGCCAGCGGAAAAAGTTGAAAGCATTATCTTACTTAAGTAAGTGAGATAAAAGGGAAAGGAAAGAAAGAGACTTTACTTTGGTAATAAAGTGGGCAATAAGGAAGTCAAATAGACGGGGTTATAAATCAAAAGTGGGTTTCTCGGTCTATCAGTTTAAAGCTTGAAGGCAGTAGTTATATTATAGCTAAATCTTTCTATGTCGATCTAGGTGAGCGAAGACGGTCTTCTCTGCCAGTTATCTTGCAGCAAGTAGCAAGTTGGTTCAGTGCGAATTCCTTTCTTTCTTTTTAATTTCTCCCCTCCTGGGGCTTACTTCCCCTTTATGGAAGGAGGAGACAGATAGATTAGAGCGGGTGAGACAATGTCCCTTACCACAATAAAGGATCCGGACTGCGCAGACACCTCTTCACGTACCTCCGCTGCTTACCCAATGCCTTACTTATACCACAATAGAACTCAAGGCAATAAGGCAAGAAGAAAATTCACTTCATGAGTTACAAAAGATCAAATCAAGCCTACGACTTAAAGAAACTATCGGGAATGGGAACACAACCACATAAGCCACTTCCCAGACTGCCAATCCTTACAACAAGAATTTAAATTGTAAATTGAAAAGGCTCTTCCCACACCCACGGCAGCTCATCCAGGGAAGAAAGAAAAGTCAGCACTTGCTTCTTTTTCTGGTACAACAACTAAAGCAAGAATCAAATGTTTTAGAGCCTTCTTGACACACAAGAGTGAGTCACTTCATTCGGAAAAGAAGAAATAAGGAGGGAAAGCTGTTTTTCTAACCAAAGTCAAAGCAAATGCCCCAACATAAAGGCTAGGGGATGGTCCGATACCTCTTAACTCGAAATCGAATATTCAAGAGACAAAGACAATAAAGTAAAGGATCGTGAAGCGAACCATCAATTATGAGAGGAACTTCACTCGCTAAGAGAAAAAAGATAAATGATAGAGGATAGACAGAAAGAGAAGGAATAGCGGGCAAAGAGATGTCCCGATTCCAATGCTTAACGAATGGACCAATCCAAGACTTTTTCTGCTACCAGAATCGACAGCTGCTCTTACCTTACTAGCACAATACCGAAATGGCTCTTAGCCGACTAAAGGCTACAAGACTGCTTCTACACCTACAACCCTCGCTCTCAGAGAAAGACAGAACGGACAAGAACGACTTTTATTTTAATCCTCAAGCTACAGATAGGCTACTGGGGCTTCCACGCGGGTAGAGCTAGAAAGAATAACATAAGAAAAGACCCTTTCTAATTGCCATCACTGAAAAGCAGTACAAGTAATACACGAACACACTAAAAGGAGAAAAAGACCGAGACTAGGGGAATTTCGCAAGGGATGCACCCACAAAGAAAGCATAGGCGAGTAGTCACTTCACTCAATACAAAGGATAACTTGAAAACATAGAGGAATTTCTACAAATTAGGAAAGGCCTTCCAATCCTAGCTTCTGAAAGAAGAGAAAAGATCAGACCTGCAACCCCATCACAGACAGCGAAGACTTCGAATGATAGACCGACGGAAGTGACCCATAACTAATGGTGCACTTCGCTCGTCAAGCAAGAGAAATGAAAATAAGCCCTTGACGCGTGAGAGTTGTTAAAAAGCAGCAAAGACAAAGGCATTGCACCTCACTAAGAGGCTACCGAAAGGGTCCTACTTCTCGCATTGACTCCATCGACAGAAAGAACTCAAGGACTCGATACGGGAATCCGAAGAAAAAAGGAAATGGGACTATCCCCGATTCACTCGATCTGATGCCCTTAGGCCGATTCTCACTTCTTCAACAAAAAAATAAAATAAGTACTTTCGCCGAGCTCTTATACTCAAGGAAGAAGAAAATGGTTTGACATCGCTCCTGCAAGACAAAGACTTAATAAAGAAGCGGCGGAGAAAGAAAGAAGAAAGATAAATAAAAATCCGCACTTTCTGCAGCATGAGTTTAAAAGGCTAAAGTAAAAGGAAAGGGCCCTGACACCACCCACTTATTACACTTCAAATCCTCAAGGGAAAGATAAATCATCAGAGACTGCGCTCACCGAAGAAAGACGCAGACACATTCACCACTCAAGGAGCCCCAAGCAGTGAGAAAATGATTAGGGAAAGCAGTGAAGAAGGATCAAGAAAAAAGGAGTGAAACTGACTTCGATCGCCGGAAGGCTTGTTAGGAATGCTAGCCAACTCGCTCAGTAAGAACAAGCCCTCGCCCGACAGTCTTTCACTCTTGGATAGCTATAGCTACGGGGCTTTTATGGCTTGAACGGAAATAAATCCATTAGAGGAAAACAACTTCTTTTTGAAAACAGACTGACTTAGTTCAACAAAAGGTCTTTACCAACGCAACGAAAAGAGCTTTTTCCACCAGTCTTTTAGGCCGGGCATCCTCTTTCTATCCATTTCATTTCAGGAAGAGGAAGAAAGGCGAAGTTCTTCCATCCAGCAAGGAAGACTAGCCAAGTCGTACACCCCATTCTTCAACCCCCCCCTTTTTTTGCCATTGTCACTACTGGTACCTGACCCCGTCGGCTCAACATTTTTGCAAACACCGACCCTTACTCAATAGGGCAATGAAAAGAGGAGAACGAGGACAGCTGACTACCACTAAAAGTCAGACTACGAGTACACATTGTATGATTGAAAACTGCCGCTGCGTACTATCCGGTGCTTGCAGGTCTGACTGGAGCCTTCTCTCCAACAGTTGCTTCAATCAATGTTAAGTTAAGTATGACTAAAAGGCTTCTTATCCCGCAGCTGACTACTTTTTGAAAGACCGAACAGGAAATGAAAAGTCGTACTACAACAACTGTAAACATTCCCCCCCCCGCTCTGACTCTGATCGACTTGCCCACACAGCGCCTTCTTTGAGAGAAGAGGTCAAGGGGCTATGAGACTCGTACATCCAAAGACGATTCGAGAGAAGACGATTCAATCTGTTGACTTCACTCCGCTTACGCCCCCTTCAAACATACTTTTTTCGATTTATAAAAGACATATAATAGAACATAAAAATCAGCGAATGTAGGATATCTTGCCCATGAGACTCATTAGTTGTGTTCGCTGCTTAAGGCATTCCCTTTACTTGCTTCTCAGAACGATGGTTGCATTCTAGAAGCGGTAGTCCCCCGAAGTTACATATTAATAAAGGAAATGTCTATCTATCTCTGAGATGTCTATTTCTCAATGATACCGACTCCGTTGAATTCACTCTTTCATATGGTGTTCCGGGGAGGAGCTTACTTTTACTTTGCTGATTTACCTCTCCTCTGTTCATTTAGCACATCCATTTTTCTTTTGTTAGATTTTCATGTCCTATTATCATAGAATGACGCCATTTCCCCTCTCTGAAATAGCGGAGCTCGCTTTAACAGACAACGACTTTAAAAAATGGAAAATTTAAATAAAAGGAGGAACAGGTCGTTCGTTGCGAGAATAGCGGTTGCTCCCTGTTGACACTGGGTCAGTTGATTGGCAAGCCGACTGATAGGGCCACGAAGCGCCCAACAGAAAGGGAAGATCATTGGGAAGAAATGGGGGCCGTTGACCAAGTCGATGGCTTTGTTAAAAGGTTTTTCCTGGATAACTTCAGTCTGCTGGTACGTAGGGGAGTCCGGTAAAGGGCTAAGGAGCAAGGGGCACTCTCATTCTAACCTTTGCATGGCGCCACCATAAAGCGATAGCGAGACCTGAGTCGAACTAGGGCATTTGTACTGGTCGTGCTAGGTTGAGCCGGGGTTGGTAAGGAAAATGAATCCGGACCAATCACACGTAGGAAAATAGTCCGGCAGTACTCTCACCTTCTGCTCCACCACGGTGGGGTCTTTTTTTTCTTCGGGAAAAGGATCTTTGATGCCAAGATCTTCTAGGGGACGCAGCTACCTATAGTAAGTAGGAAAGAACGTCTTTTTGTCCTTGCCTGCAAACTTATCATTTGACGAAATAGCGTAAATAAAGTCCTCCGCCTACACTACTGGCAGGAAAGAAGGGCGAACAAAGGGACTCAAAAAGATAGGTTAGCGACCGGGCGAAAGGTTGGAATTGATTTCGAAGTTGGGGTCCTATTCCCATACTTTTTTGATGGAAAAAGCGGTCTTCCTCGCTTGCTCCAATGCTTGGCTTGGTGAATCAGTCAATGGCAACTTTCTAGCGATCTCAGAAGCACAAGGAAGCAGAGGAAAGAAGGCCCGCCAGAAGGGGGGGTCCCCAACCCCGGAACGATGTATGAAAGAGACTCTAGAAAGCTATCGAAGTGGACAAGAGAGTGCTGCTTCTTATGACAAAGCCCTTGCTGCAGTGTGAAAGAGTGGCGGGGAATGGCTGGGCTCAGGAGTCAAGTCAACATAGTGTGGAAAGTGGGGTCGACCTTCTAGTGCCTTGTAGGGAAAGAGAGGTTCTCTAGGCAGATAGAGAAGGAATTCCAATAGAGAAGAAAGAATGTTGAAATGAGAGTTGCATTTAGTAGCGGCGGCGCCTCATTCAAATGAGACTTGGAAAGCGAGATAGGGTCTAACTGGGAGGCAGGAAGAAGACTACACGAGTGGTTCGGGAAGGAATCTCTTTGACTGTCTGGTGCCATAGCTTCGACTCCACCCCAGTAATAGGAGGGAGCGGAGCCGCTACTTCACTCTCTTTTCAGGGGGATCGGGATGAGGCAAAAGGGGGCTTTATTCACGTCCTCTGGGTCGTCCACTAAGTGAGTGAAAGAGGTCTCATTGGGAGAATTGGGAAGAGAGAAGGCCAGCCTCCCACTATGTGATGTGAAAGCTTTTTCTCTCATATTCACTTCTCAAGAATATATATAATAGGTAGTTCGCTTAGCCGCAGCTGAAGCCATAGATCTTGCCCGGGATGCTCCCAAGGTTCATCGGTCGGACTCCTCATTGGAAAAAGAATGGCAAAAGGGTGGTCTACGATCAGGGCTTTCTTTAAAAAGGGGGGGGGAAGGACCATTTTGACTGGAGCCATGGACCCAAAGTGAGTCTTTTTGCTCTTTCTTCAAGGCATCTAGCTACGGCGGAATCTTTCACTGCAGCACCTGTGCTATAGACCGGCTTAGATCTCGACCTCGGTCGAATGGTTCTCACTTTGGCTACGTCAGAGAGAAGAGGTCCTTACCTCATTCGCTATTTCGATTTTGCCAGTCCTTGGGAACAGCGTAGCGACGGATAATTAAAAAGAAGAATAGATCCAGTCCAGGGGACAAATCAATAGGAAATGCTATTTGCTTTGTAAGAATAAGAATTCACTTCTATGAAATGAAAAAGTTTCACGGGAATTGTCTTGATCGTCGGATATCATTGAGAAATAGGAAGAATCGAACGATTTCCTGCAATTCTTCCCAGTATGGAATGACTAAAGAATCAAGCTACAAGTCTCGATCTATACAAAACGCACTGGATTTTTGCTTTCGGTTTCATTGATAGCAGAAGACCCTTACTCTATAGGGGTGCTAGCGCTTTACTAATTGAATATCAAGTAAAGGGGCCTGAAAAACGTAATAGGCTGCTACTCTAGGCTCGCTTCGCTTCTTCAAGCTCCGCCCCTTATTGAAAATTAAAGCGCTAACGCGCCTTATATTATTTAGTAAAGCAACCTTTCGCGCTAGGCGCTCATGTTTTTTGTCTGGGTGGAAGCTGGCGGCAGGGCTTGCTTAACCGGATACACGGAATTGGGATCTCCTCGCATGCAACTATTTCTATCGGGAAAGCCTCGCTTATTCAAAGGGCTGATTTTTTTTAACCCTTTTTGCTCATAAGTAAGTAAGCGTTGGTAGGAGCGGCGGGATGATATTTAGTATATAAAAAAATAAAAACCAAAAAGAAGAAATGGCAAGATAAATTGGATATCGATGGAGGAAATAACGATGTGGAAAACAGGGCAGAGATTCTCTACAATGACACCGTAGACCAATTGAAAGGGATGTGGCGCAGCTTGGTAGCGTCTTTGTTTTGGATTGGATACAAAATGTCACGGGTTCCAATCTTGTCATCCCTACCTTCTCCTCTGGGCAGTAACGAAGGTTAAGATCGATTCAAGACATGACAAATTTTGAATTTAATGATACTAGATGCATGCAAGATGTAGTGAAGGTACAAAAATCATCCTTTTCTTTACAATTGTATCTACTGTGATAAGAAAGCGCTCTTAGTTCAGTTCGGTAGAACGTGGGTCTCCAAAACCCGATGTCGTAGGTTCAAATCCTACAGAGCGTGATTACGAATCAACAGACCCCATTACCGAGATATGGGAACTCAAATAAATAAAATAAATAAATTGTATCGAATCCATTTTCTATTTTGGAACGAACAACAACCAACTAACACTTTGACTTTACTTTAACTTATTAGATTCAGTAGTAGGTTTATTAATTGCACATAATATCTCGAATAAGAAGAAAAAAAGTATCGCACGATCGCTCGAAGAAATCAAACCTTTATTTTGGTCTAACTCGATTCTAAGACTAGTAATTCCTATGTTCTTTTCCTTTTAGGTTCTACATTTTTTCTTTCAATATTTTAGAGTCCCATCCTTGTAGCTAGGTCAAGAAAAACCTTTGGATCTAATACAGCAATGCTTGCATCACGAATATTAATTGTTCCAATTATTTTATTGTTTGTTTTGTTTCTTTTATCGAAGACTATATACTATAATACTTGTTATTGTACGACCAACCAATTCCTTAAAATGAAAGGATTCGAACAAAAAAACCTTTTCTACAACCACGAAAAGGGGCTTTATAGATTTCGCATCTAATTCTATTTTGGGAATATGAAAATCTCTTTCATGAATTATTAGAACCCAACTCGTCGGACTCACACTTTACCAAATCTTCAGTTTCTAGTCTGAAGCCAGTAATGGAAAGAAACCCTATACTACAGGAGAGGCATTTTCCTATTGAATGGCACATGGTTCTGCATTAACATAACAAGCAAAAAAAAAAAAAGAAAGAAATATTGTATCACTTCTTTTCTATACTGATTGAAATTGCGTTACTGGGTCAAAAGAAGGATAGCTATACTGATTCGGTACACTCTAAAGACACCCTCGGTACCACTATTGAAGATCTCACAAAGATTAAATCTCAGTGAATTTCCATTTACTGATCCTATCTTTCACAGAATCAATCCCCCCTTTTACTGTACATGAATATGTGGAGCTCAGCATGTCTGGAAGCACGGGAGAACGTTCTTTTGCGGATATTTTTACCAGTATTCGAGACTGGGTCATTCATAGCAAACCTATACCTTCCCTATTTACTCAACGAATTAAGGGGGTTAGTTATTCGTCAGCACGGGTTTAGCTTCCTCTTCTGGTATAGGTTTGGGAGCCCTCGGCCAAACGAGTATTCTAAAAAAAGCCGACAAGGAATTCCATTAATAGCTGGCCGTTTTGCTCCTTTGGCACAACTCGATTCATTTAGTAGATTTTTTTTTTTTAGGCTTTATAGACCGGTCCTGAGGTCTTATCCGGTGAGTTAGTCTGTCCTTCGTTTGTTGTACTTGGAGTTAGCTTCTTTCCATGGGTCTTACCTTAGGTAGACTTATCTAAACAAATACATGCATGGCAGTTAAACAAGAGCTAAGAGTGAGATTCCTTCAGTTGCGTACTCGAGAGTATTAGTGACATAACGGCTCACAATAGAATTTCTAGTTTAAAAGACCGAAGGCTAAACAAACAACTTCTTATTGGACTTGACCTACGGACTATGAAAACTTTCTCTTTTACGCGATCGGAAGACTCTATCCCGGTCACACAGTGCAGTTACCGCTGTCTGACCATCTGTTATTTGTAAACATTCCATCTTTGCCGGCGGATACGACTAAATGAAGTGGTCATGTAACGGATGTCATTGGGTGCTCCTACCCGGCTTCCTACCTCATGTCGATTTCTTCCGCCAAACCGGTAGGTAGCAGTCGACATTCGGCTTCTAGTTTAGAACACGCACGATTAACATATGGTTGACAGATCCGCCCGTGAAAGCGCAAAGTCAATTCAAGAGAATGACCAAATTCTAACCTCAACCAAATATCTTCATAGGAAAGGCAATATCTGTAAAGAAAACACTAAGAACACTGTGCTTTCGTGTTATATTCACGAACGACCTTTCGGTTCGCCATAAAAGGAAAAGGATACCCATATGAACCTACCATTAATGACTAGTTCGAAGAAGAGGAGTTTGTTTGATCTCTTATTTGATTAGACAGACCCACTCTTAGAAGAAAGTCGGATAATTCTTTACCTACACTTGCGGAACACTTACTTATTCAAGAGCTGCTCGAAAGTAAGATTCTCGCTTCGTGCTATTCCGCCATCTCCGCTTCTTGGAAGACCACCGCCCTTCTTCTTACTTACGATACGGTTGGTCTGACTAAGCCCATTTGCTTAATGAAGGCCGAGATGAGCTTTCCAGAGTAAGACAGCGTGCTTCACTCCTACGTTAGGATGCTATACCCATAGCCTCCTACGCTTCTCTTCACTACGTTTTTTCTTCTTTCCCGCCTATCGAGGCACCGGGAAGAATGGACCACCAATGAATCCTGCTTCCTTATCTTCTTATTCCCCCATTCCGTGGATTGGTTCCAACATCAAGACCGGTGGAGGAGAACTCAAGTCAATGCGCTTACCAACTCCTTATCGACCTTCAAATCTCTTATCTAGACAGGATAAGAGCAAATGAACCCCCCCCTATTGTCTATTCCTACTCCTGGCTCACTGCCGGTGGGCATTAACTAGACCTGTTCTCTAAGCTATCTATTGGTGCTCTCGGCATAGGAAGTATCGCCGGTTGATCCAGCACCTTGCTAAGTATCCAAAAAAGTTCCATAGCCATAGCCTTTTGTAGTTCCAGCTGATCCAGTCGTTGATCCTGCAGCTTATCAAAATAAGCACCAGCAGACAGAGGTAGATACAGAGCCATAGGCAAACCTTCATGATCGATAGCCTTATGAATTGAATACGACCCTCGTGCTCGAGAGGCAGATCCAAAGCCAGTAGCTTAGCTAGGAGCATACTTCGGTGTAGCATATATAGCGGCATACCCCTTTAACCTAGGTGGAAAAGAGATCTATTGATACCCACCATCAGTTTACCCAGAAGCCCACGGAGCGGTGAAGGGAACAGGATTTATCTCTCCGAAGAAAAGCGTTCCTTCATTCGTCCCTGCGGGCGAACTGATCCAGTTGAAACGTAAACTACATTTCTACCCCATCCCTAACAACCAACCTTGATGCAGCATCTAGGTAGTTCTCATCAGGAACCATTGTAACGAAGTAGGTAGACCATTTAGCATGTGTCCTCTCAATGCCTGCTGTTATTATTTCTCCACCGTCTTCCCGCGTCGAAAAATCGGTTTTGTATTGTATTATGTACGATTGTAGAATCATTCTTTGGAAAAATCATATGAACTATCTTCCCCGCCGCCCGCCGCCCAGACTAAGATTCTTTCCTATCGCGCTATGGGCTTTGATGCTTACGCGCGCCTTAGCACGCGAAATATTGCCTTCCTAACTAAGCTAAGCGGAGCTCTTGCCCTGTCATATTGTTCGGTCCTCCCTTCTCTAACACTGCGCTAATAAAGCACGGGGCTATTAAGATGTAGAATATGTCCCCTACACTCTTTCAATCTCTTAAGATTTGGAATCTCAGCCATACTCCCCATCCTCCATTGAATTTGGTCTATCTTTTGATTCTGGTCATTTTTTCTCCATCATACAAGAGCCGTGCCACTTTCACCTGTAGTTGCAGCAGCCGTTTTGCTTTATTTTACGGAAGAAGGAGCGAAAGCCACTCGACTGTAAGGAGAGGAGCGAAAAGCCGCTTTTTCAAGCTTCCCATTTGCTGATCAAGTGAGTGAGGTCGAAAGACTTCCCAGGTCGGGGGGTTTATCTGGACATCTAATCCATGCAGGTATGCCAAATGACTTTCTCTTTATAACGAGGAAGGGAAATGGAATTTTTAGGAAGAAACCTCTGTGATGTGGTATAAGATGGCCAATTGCATTAAAAGAGTGGCTAAAGATGTTTTTGGAGAATCTAAGGGTTAAAATCACTCACATAAAGAAAGTTGGTGGTGGAACCAACCAAGATGTATGTCGTCCGACCCAACCTCAGACTCTTTCTTCCCGACCTATTTGACTTTTTGGCCGCAGTTATTTAGGTGGTATCCCGAGATTGAAGAGATCGAATTCCTCCCGGGAACACACGAAACAAAGATATGAACTAGGTAAATAGAAATGGAAAAGAGATGTTTCGAATTCATCAAAATCAGAAGCTTTTTTTACATCCATATGATCTACTAAAGTAGATCGGTATTGCCCATATAATGAAAGCAGATCTTGGTCCATGGAGTCCCAAGAAGGTAAGAACTCCAACCTGTCCGATGCTTCTTCGGCCAAATACAATATACAAGTGGGACCTGCACTATGAGCAAGCTGTGCGAAAAACCGCTTCTTTTTTCCGGTTCCGCAACAACTTGGGCGAAATGGGGTTCTACCGGGAAACCATGGATTTTTTAGTTTTCGCCATTGGTTACTGGTCGAGCCACTGGAATGGAATAAGATAAGAATCTCTGGGGATCTTTCCTCTCCACTTACTCGATACAGGCTTTCCTTCTGTAGAAGACTTCTGCCGAATGGCATAATTGTCCGATTTTTTCCTCGATCTTCAAAGAAGACTGACTCCTCCTACTCCTCCTTCTCCTTCGTAACCTTCATCGTCGTTGGTCCTTCTTTCACTAATGATCTAATGATCTCACCATTTTCTAGTAGTTCGCGCGAACGCGCGAGGGACTATCCTTTCTATCGCTTGCGCTTGCTTTTCACTCTCAAGACAACGGTCTCTCTCTTCTATAAAGCGAAGCAAAGCGCATGGCGCTGAAGTGAAGAAAGCTCAATAAACACACACGAACACGATGCAGGGCATAGCATAAATGAGACCGCTGATCATTTCATAAAACATATATGCTTGACCTTTCTCGATGCTTTTTTTGGGGTGACTCACCAACCGACCCAGCAGTGATCGATGACAGAATGATACGAACAAATCAAAGTTATTGGATTTGGTAGTTCTCCATTAACTTCTTTCTTTACCCCTTTGCATATGTTCCTAAATGGGTGTGCACCTCCAGATGGGCAGGGGCCGGCCTCCCACTCTCTTATGCAGCATTTATTAGCTTAGCTGAGTTGGGTGGATCGTGCAATAAGCCTCTCTCGACCCTCCCTTTCTCATACGTCTTTATCAAAGTCTCTCACCTTTCGAGATCCGGTCCATCATCAACTCAGTCAGATCTTCTTGTTTGCCTGCTTTGATTAGGCTTCCTTTAACGGGTTTGATCGGCATTTCGTGCCTCTAGCCCTGCTGAATTAGACCTTTTATCAGCTGGTTGGGTAGCGTAGTAAGGTTAGAGGCGCAACTAGAAGAGTTGGCTCCATATTTATATATCTATTTTTTATTTGATTGCAGTCTCCGAAGTCCTTCTTGATCGATGGTCCCCATTAGCATTAGTGCCAATTAGCAGCCGCTTTTTTTGGAAGGCGAGGTACTCATGTGTGATCGCGGATTCCACGGTAGCAGTAGTTATAGCTCTACATTAGGAGCACGGGGCTCTATCTATCTAAAGGAGGTACGGACCCCTCCCGGTACGATGCAGTTGAAAAACGTAAGCCCTTGTATAGGTTGGGCTTACGTTTTCTTGCTTTTCTTTGTTGAACCTTCTACGGTCTACCTTCTTTCTCGATATCCCAATTCTAGCGTTCGTTAGCAGAAGTAGAGATAGGGGGAGATAGGATTTATTATAACATTTATGTGAAAATAACAGAAGCCGCTATAAGGGGAAGAAGCAAATCCTGCACCTTCACCTGCGAAGCGCTACGCTCCTGCTTACGAAAGACTACTTTCCAAGCGAACTACTGAAGACAGACTACTGGGAGTGGGAATAAAGCTCCAGCCCTTAGCCCTGAACTCCTTCAATATCGCACCTACTACCAAAGACTGAACCAAAGAAGGGATGGGATAGACATAGCCATCTCTCCCTCACCCCGCAGCTCAAACTCCGCATCCTGATCCAGATCCAGCTACGGACTTACTAGAGCTACTACGCATCCTAGAATTGGGGGAAGGCGTCTAGACGCCTAAAAAAAGGCATATAAGACTGTAAGAATCTTCCTAAAGTTAAAGTAGCAGGCAGAAGACATGAAAGTCACTAAACAGCGCTTTAAAACTAGTCAATGTGGGCATAGAAACAATAAAAGAAAAAGACCGAACCAGCAAGACTAATGTCTACTTATACTTTTGAGAGGTCCACTTATACATTCGAGAAAGTGGAATGCATTTCTTGATATAGCTATCGAAAAAGAAGGGATTAGCTTGATTCATGTGGACCAATGCCCATAGCCCGAGAACAATTAAAAGAAATCGATGAATGTGCCCGGACCAAGCAACAAATAAGCGCTAGCAGATGAGATTGGACCTATAGACTAGGCACCAAAGCAAGTAAACTACCTTCACGGGTAAGGATCATCTGTGCTATGAGTTTCTCTTCCTCGATAGTGGTCTAAGGAAAGAAAGTATGATCGATGATCTTCTGCTAATGCTAGCGTCTTTTTCATCTCTAATTTCATCTATGCTTCAGGAAAAAGTTTAACCTACCCGCTAATAATTAATATAATAAGAAAGGGCTGGCTGCTCTCCTTAATTTCACAAAGAATTGAGTGGTTTTTGTTCCTTGCCCTTAGTGAAGCGAGTGGCTTCTGCCCTCCAATTTTGCATTTGAGCGGCTTTCGCTTCTCTTCTTTGAAATCTAGATCTTCTCTTTCTGTGTCTATCAATCTTCCTGCCTCAAGACCCTGTTGTCTCTTGCGCTTGATTGTTTGATAGAGACCGACCTGCTTTCATAAGCACTTGTTGGCAAGTTCGGAAGAAGGCTTTGAGGGGAACTAACTCGATGTGGCTCCGGTTCAGTACTGCTTCTCGCTTAGAATCTCTTCCAGCTGAGCTGCACTAACAGGCTTACGTAAAGTACAGATAATGTGAGTGACTACATGCGAAAGCTTTTGCTTCTTCCTTTCCTTCTGCTGGCAAGTAGCTCTCCTTTTTTCCTGTAGTTCAGGATTCCCTCTCTATGCATCTATTTAGTCAAAAGGATAGTTCAATCGCTCTGAGGAAGTACTCTAACTTGAATCAGTATCTCAAATAGGGCGATATCAGGCCTTCTGTGCGATATCGATCTTCTGTTTATGGTAAGCGGTCTGCCTTTCCCCCTTACTAGATCAAATAGGGAAATAAAAAAGTACAGGAAAGGAAAGACAACTATTGAGTATGCCCCTAATAGAGTAAGTAGGGAATGAACCATTCGGAAAGAAGTACAGCTAATAGTACGGTAAACAGGAGCAAGACGGTATGCAATCAATTAAAGGATAGAATACAGGATGTAAATTTTGAGTCTATCTGTCCGTTGCTTCTTCATTCCTGGCTGGCAAGCTCAGTTCTGTTCTAATCACTTCGATTCCCGTACACGAGTACCTTCCTTCAAATAGATATATTCCCTTTCTTAATATGGATAGTACTTCTGTAAGCGAATCCCTTCTTTTTTGGCTTGCTTCTTAAGCCAATAAGTCCTGTGCCTGGTAAGTGCAATCAGTCTGTCCCTTACCTGTCCATTCAAGCCTTTCAATATCTCGTCTGGCCCTGTCTTCTGTCGTACTCTCCTCTATCGAGAATGGGTCTCTCGCCACTGTCCTGTGGAAAACGGATGCCGCTCTTCTGGTAGCCGTTGTTTGCTTCATCGGTTTCAGTATCCTTTGCTTGGTCAATTTATTCCCGCTTTACTGACCTTGATTACTTGACTAACTAATAAGGCGCTCGTTTTTCTTATTAGCACGATAGGTGGGTAATCCCTTCTGTTATGAGTGAATCTCGTAGGCTTTTTTCTTTCGTAGGCCTATTTTCTGTAAGCGGAAGTCCTGTTAAAGCGCTCCTCGGAGGTACTACTACCAGTCAAAACTCTCGCTAATAAGGCGTAAGAAGGCTTTCCGTTCGATGGAATCCCGTTCTTCCTTTTAGAGATAGGAAAGCGATTCCCTTCCAGTGCTTTCTAGTAAACTCTTCTCTTTTGTCAAGCAAGGAATAACCAGCCTGAGGGAAGTTTTCGTTAAGCAAATCCGTAAGCAAATAGGGAAGTAAAATAGGGGCATAACGGGAATAGAAGCAGTCAATCGGTGGAAGGCAAGCAACTCTCGTAAGAGGTCTTCCCGGTCGAGATGTCTGAGGGAAACTTTTCCGGTATCAACAACTGTCGCAACGGTCCTGTAACTGTGGAAAAGGGTCCTGCGCTCGGACTTAGAGTGAGAGTGACCCCGATAAAGCCGACAACCTGGAGGGAATTCCTCACAAAGAGGAAAGCCTTAGCCTTATTTATAAAGTAGACGATTTTCCACCTATAAAGGATTAAATAGAATCGTATTAATAATCGATTCGAGGTCCTATAGCTAGACGGCCGAGAATGAATGTGAAAAGAAGATGAAAGAATCGTGTGATACTATAGCTAGCTACGATCCCCTACAAGAGGAATCACTCGACTTAGCCCTTTGGCGGGCGGGCTTCGAGGACCCTACTTACTAATTCTTTATGCATGGATGTAGGAAGAGCCAACTGCTTTCTTTGGGATCTGCGCTTAGGGTACAATCTATTTATTATAATTATAGTACACAACCGAGTTTCTTAATAAAGAGAAGTTGGGGACATAGTAAACCTCCTACTATAAGAGCGATTCCCTGGGACCGGAAGGGGAAAGATTTAATCTTGAAAGACTGAGCCCCCGGCTAGCAAGATCGGGAGGTTTAGTGTCCTCTTAAGAAGGAATACCCAACTTCTGGGGTCAGCTTCGATCACGAGGAGAGAAGAGCGGACCATTGAAAGTCTCAATTCCTCTCAGCTGGCTTGATTGAAGGAGTGAGAATCGGGTGTGGGATAGAACTAGATTGATTGTTGAAACTCTCAATTGCCATAGAGCCTTTTGCACTTGACCTACTTAGGCTTTATCATGCCATGCTTCGAACTTCTATAAAAGCAACTTTCTTCCCTATATGGCCTTCCTTTCCTTACCGATACCCCCAAGGAAAACCCCGAATTGGACCAAAATTGACGGGTTAGTGTGAGCTTATCCATGCGGTTATGCACTCTTCGAATAGGAATCCATTTTCTGAAAGATCCTGGCTTTCGTGCTTTGGTGAGACCTCCGAGCCCCTTTCGACGACCTATGTTGTGTTGAAGGGATATCTATATGATCCGGCCAATTGCGTAAAGCCCGCGCTAGCAACGGAACCGGGGAAAGTATACAGAAAAGACAGTTCTATTTCTTGATGGGGGGCAGGGAAGGGATATAACTCTGCGGTAGAGTGTCACCTTGACGCGGAGGTGGTCATCAGTTCGAGTCAGATTATCCCTAAACCCAATGTGAGTTTTTCTTTTGCCTTGCACCCCCTCCGTGAATGGGAACCCTCAAGCCCACTTTCCCACCCCCGCCCCGTAGAGGGAAATTTACCTGTGAATGCGGTGCGGGCCACTGCTCTCCCTTTCACTCGAAACAAGAGTTCCGTGCCAAGCATAAAGATTGAATCAATAGGACCGTATTCTAATCCTAGAAATGCCATAACTCATCTCTTCCGATCCTTGCTTTGAGTGGGGTATCTAAACAATATTCATTGCCTTTCCTTGCCCGTGTGGAATCATGCTATTTCCAAGTCGCTGAGGAAGAAGAAGTATCGATATGCCGAAAAGCAGATGCTCGTCCAATCAGTCCAAGCATAGACAGATCCTAGTGCTAGTGTGAGATCGCCCTTTTGATGGTGAATGTCGGAAATGCTGTTTTTAGATGAATGCTCTGCGCACATCCAATTCTTCCTTCTAAGAGTGCATTCGATTCGAGTCAACTATACGAAAGTGAAGTTCCTTGCGAGAGGTAAGGTAAGTTCTTAGGAATCGATTGAATCACAGGAAAGATCAGGAATAGCCCTTTAGGTTGCAACTCCTTCTAAGACAACTAGTCTTGGCGAGAGGGATTAACCTGATTGACCTCTTATTGTCCCTGGGGCGGATGGGATTGATTCTAAACCCGCTTCGACGTCTTCCCACGGATCTGCCTTATCGAGCCTTTTGGGGGTGCCATTAAGGCAATGAAATAGGTTTTTGTACGAGGAATAAGAGGCATATGCAAGAGCAGGTTGCACGAAAGGAACTGACATCTCATCGGAATAGGAAGCGAATCCGCTTTTCTATGTGCTAGATGTCGGCATTTCCCCTCTTAGCATACGGCATGAACTTCACTGACGCCTACTGACCGGATCGGGCACGAAGGAGGAAGGAACAATGGGAGAAAGGCGAAGGTTTTGTCCCGCTCTGGATCTGTGCCGTTCCGATCTCAATCTCAGCCTGTGTTCCCACATAGTATTTCGTCATTATATGACATTCCTACTAACGAGTGAGTGTCATTTGCACGTGTTCCAAAAAAGATAAAAAGCATCTGAGCTGCTTTGAGTGCCGGTACTAGCAATTGAGACGGCAGCATTCGAATCAGCGGCGAGAGAGGGAGCCAACGCACTGGCAGGGGGAGCAGCATGGAAAGCGAGGCTCCACACCCTTCTCCGTGGGCTTTAGGAATCGAAACCGGACCAAGCTCGCACACAAGCCTGCTACCAAGCAGGAGCAAAAAAAGGAATATGTTGATTGAATTGGGACAGGAAACCATCATAAGCCAGCCAACAAGCCTAACCGTCCCTATGTCATCGGGGTCAGATACCATGTAGCCTTTCTTTCTTCCCTTCACAAGCCAAGTACAAGACATACCGGGAGTACAAGCGCTTGACCATAGGAAGAAGGAAGAGGACGCTGCTCTGACATAAGCGATTGGAAGATCTGATCTGAATTTCCTTACGCTGGTTCAAATAAAGCAATAAGAAAGGACTGACGCATCAGCGAAGATTCTAAACTAAAGAAAAGAAAGGTCTTTTCAGCTCAAAGAAATTCGGAATCAAGACGAATTGTGACTAACCCCCCTAGTCTAGGATTTAGTTGAATATGATAAATGCACTTCTTGAAAATGGGGATAAAGTCTGATTTTGAGCCAGAGATGGGATTGGTAGTTGAGTCACTTTCGGGGTTAGCTCTTGAGATGTTGAAGAAATAATAAGGCTATTACAGCTGTAGAAGTAGGGTAAGACCCGGGAAATGAAATAGGAGTTTTCACGTCAATCTAAGAAAGAGACGGCTTGACTTTCTCTGTCCTTCGCTTTCCCATCCTTGGTAGCTAGGCCTGGTAGCATCTTTGCTAGTCTTGTCGAACTAGAAGCTATATACTAGGCTTGACCTGACCGTGGGAAATTGACTTATTAAAGAATGGACCCGACCCGGTCACAAGAAGACAGGCGAGAAAGGCCTTCGCTTAGTAATGGGCAGCTAGCCATTTCGCATTTATGTGGCATTTGACTCTCGTACCATGCCTCTTGCTCGTTGAGACCTCTAGAGCATCCAATCCTCAAAGGGAAGAAGTGAAGAAGAAGGGGAATCCCCAAGTCCGAGGACAGATTCAAAAACGGCTTTCATGCCAGGTTTATAACAGAAAAAGGAATGCATGTCTCCGAACCCCACCAACTTGCTTTCTAAAGCGCGAAAAATGGACTTCCCCTCAAACCATTGGGATCGAGAAAAAGAAATATGCAATTCGTTCTCTTGGGCTTATTCATCTGCACCTTTGAGCAAGAGGTTGATGTCCTTTGTTGGACATTCATAAAATACAAAAAGGGCTTACCTGGCCAGGTTTATTAAATAAAATCATTATTTATCAGAGCATCCGACCTCCCGGTTTCATGGCAAGGGTTTGATAAGCTAAATCTTCTTTTAATCCCTCGGAAGAGAGATTGAGATAAAGAACATCGACGGAGGAATGTGAATTAGAAAGTTCCACCATTTCCAAAGGAATCGAGGTTGAGCTAAATATCACTAAGGAGATTCTATTCTTCCAGCACCTTTGGGGGATCAGAAAGAGCTTCGGTATCAGGGATTTCGGATTCTGAGTCCGTAAATTGGTCTGCTTTCTATTTCTGACTAGCTTTCCCTCCCAGGTGGATTGGAAAATGCTCTTTGTCTTCATTCCCATTCGGGATTGAAGGAGATTGATTCTCACAGGACCGACCCACAATTCAAAGCAAGGGGCAAAGCATCGGCATCAGGAATGTAAGATTTAGAGATATTGGATTTAAAATCTGATGGGGCAAAAGGCTTTCGCTATCTCTACCTAGGGAATTGCCTATAAAAAAAAAAAAATAAGAAGAAAATAAGGGCATACGGAGAGCATTCTCCCTCAGGAGGTGGGGATTAGACAGCAAGAACGGAAGGAACAAGACTCGCTGAAGGAAGAACATCAACTCAGAACTTTCTGCGGAGAAGATGGAAACGAAACTTTTCAGAAAAAAAATAAGAAGAGAATCGACTGATTCAAATAAGAGAGAGAAAGACTAGTAAAGAAATTCCGCCCTCCTGGGTCTCATACGGCTTTCTCATGAAGCGGATTTCCATCGCTTGTGGCTACGTGATCAATGCCAATGGTCTATATACTATAGCCCTCGACAACGCTCTGCTATTGACAGAGCAGAGCTTAGCATAGCACTAAAGGGAAAGTCGCTCAGCTCAGGCCAAGCTCTAGGACTGCTAACCCAATATCAATGAGAAGGGAAGCTCCTAATTCTTCTAGCTTTTTTATTTTGACCCTGCTGGCCTCTCATGCGCCGAAGTACGGGAGAGGTTAGGCAAGCCGGTAGCTCGTATCTCTGGATAAGGTACGAAGTCACTCGACTGAAAGGAGAGGAGCGGAGTCAGATTCATGTCATGCCTGCTTTTAGCTCGTAGTTTCACTCTTGCTTTTGTACTGAACTTTGTAGAGATTGGGATAGAGTGTACCGCAGCTTGCGAGAAGTGGAGTTTACGTTGCTTCCTAGTTCTTAAGCTAGGGAGGAATGATTGCAATAGACCTTATTCATAGAGCCCTTCCTTGCCTCTAGTGAAAGGACCCCTAATTCCTATCCCCACGAGTTACGAGCTCCGAGATCCCTTTAAAAGCCAACCTTTCTGCTCAGTAAACTTCGTTCTAGCTTTCTTATCCCTCTAGTTTTCGAGGCAAGATTCGGAGCCCACAAGTTAAGGCGCTAATCTTCTTCTGACCGTACATCCCTTGGATAGAAGGGATCAAACTCAACTCTTCCTTTTAGTAAGGAAATGGGTCTATCCAACTCGTACTTCGCAACCTAGATCTTTGTATGTATGGGTCTCGGTAATTTAAGAGACTAGATCAAATAGGGCAATTCGTAATGCTCTCTTCCTTCCTGTCCTAAATAAGGTCAGTCTCATCGGCAGGCATTCTTCTTAGTTCTGAGGTATCTAATGCTGTCTTTCCAGATTGATTCTTATATAAGAAGTATAAATAATTGTTGCTACTACGGTTAAGAAGACTCTTATTATGTTATGGACAGTCCAGGAACGAGACCTTCACCTAACCCTCAGAAGGTTGGCTCGTTGTTAACAAGCAAATGCGAAGGAAAAGGCTTAAATCTCACATTTCGATGTCACTGCTGAATGTGGTTGCTTGAAAGGAAAATTTCACATACGGAAGAGAGAAAGCAGTCTTAGCAAGAACCCTTTTTAGGGTAACCCTAGCCGAGGAGCTTCTTTGGCCAGTTGCTTCATGACATGAAAGAGAGGAACTGCTAGTCTTTAAGCTTGAAGGGCCTAGCTCCAATGATTTTGACTTCTTACTTCTTCTCACTCAACTTCCTTAGAGAACAGCGAGAACTCGAAACCGATAACAACCCTAATGGGTTCACCCATCAACAGCTAGAAAACCATTTTTTCAACAACGAAGTAGCAACTACCTTAAATCAGCTATTAATACGGTTAGCCCCTTCGGGAAGAACCCAGAGAAAATAGCTATACAACAAGAGACATTGTCCATACAAAGACTTGAGGTGACTAGCCTTAGCTAACAGCAGAGGTATTCTCTTTGAACTTGCTCCAGACTATCTTGCTTGGATCACCGCTACCTCACTCCCTATCTCTTCTCCTCAGGATATTCTATCGGCTTATTCTCCGACAATAGATATTCGGAGTATCCCCCTCTTCCTTCTCTTATGAGTGGATATTAGTTACAAAGGAACTAGTGTTAGGACACTTGAAGAGGCAGAATAACAAGCAGAAGCAGGAGATACTAGAGCATAGCTCCTTCCAATACTTAGCTACTTACCTCGGTAACTGCCTTCTTAGGACAATCACCTATCCGTTCTCTCTCTTTCTACTTGTTAAGATCTTCAGTTCCTAAATCCCTTTAATAAAGAAAGGAAATACCGAAACAGAACAAGGGAATACACACATTGGAGGTGGTCTTACGAGTAATGAGAAAGAATGAAAAAAGACCGATATCGCCCCCGCCCCATATATATGTATATGTGCGCGTACTACTTCTATCTCAGGAGTTTCCTTTGAAGATAGGGCAATCTCTTTCTTCCTTCAGACCGTGACTGATTGTTTGTCTGCTAAGCTCGGTAGCTAGGACCCTTCCTTCTCCCCGAGTAAACTCGCCTTGCCATTCATAGTTTTGTCCCTGTGATCTCTACAGACTGGGAGAAAGAATACATGAGATGCAGCAAGCCATGGCATAAGCCCCTTAGCTTCTGTTGAATGAATTCCTTCCCCTTCCATGCTCTTACCTGGAAACAGGGCTTTCAGAGCTTTCTTTCAAGCTTAATGGAGTAAGCTATGTCTCCCGTCCTTATCTTGGGACTGGCTAGCACTCCTTCCTTCAAAGCAGCTGTTCAATCCGTCCCTTAGCTTCTCTTTGTCTCTTTCTCTTCGTTCTCTTATATCCTGTTTTGGCTAAGACATGAGATCGGGTGATAACTAAAAAATGTTCTCGCACTCCTTGCTGCCTGAAACCGGCTTTCCATAGTACCTTTAGAGTGCGAAGAAAGTAGGTTCATAATGAGAAAGGGATTTGCTCAGTTTCCATTGCGGGCGGGTCTACTGCTCTTACCGCCGATGCTGCGCCCTTAGCCCCCAAAGGGAGGTGGTAATAAACCTTCCGCTCAACAGCTATTCTGATTTCCGAAAAAGACTTTCTTATGAAAGAAAGAACTTCGAAACGATCATGCCAAAGGGAACAAATAAAGGCATCACATAAGGAATCAGACAACCTCCCTCTTAATTAACATTTTTTTTAGGTTTAAAAAGCCGGCCACCCCCTTCTGAATTTACCTACCCGATCCTACTAGGCTGACTAGCGCATTGCTCTTAGATTCGTAGCTTTCCCTCTAGTCTAGCTCATAGCCAACTCTCATCCCCGGTTTACCCGCTCATAGTTCTTGCTCTATCCGCGCACTTCTTTCATCCGAGGGTAGAAGCCTTAGGGAGGAGTGGATTAACATTCCGACGCTTGAGGGACTGATTTAGGAGTCATTTCTTTCCATTGATCGGATAGGCGAGAGTTTCGCTCTTCTTTATGGAAGAGAGCGGCTTTCGGTTCCTGTTATTGGTATCGACCTACTTCGTTTAGTGCCGGATGGATTTCAGCAAATTGGTATGAGCATTTTGAAGCTATTTCATCTGGTTTTGGGGATTATAAAAACCGTTAAGGGAAAGCAGCTTCTCCAAGGTGCCTGTTTGAAGCAAATGGCTACTTCTCAACTAACTTGAAAAGTACCCTCACTGGTTTAGGGGCTTTTGATTAAGAGAGAGAGGGGCAGGAAAGACGGTAGAATATCCAAACCCGAATCAAAGACAGGCACTCGACTCTATATACAAGAAAATAGTGAACTAAGGGGATCACAACGGCGAAGGGGGCCAATCGAGGAGACTGGAGGAGCTGGATGCAGCGATTCGGAAGTAGCGAATCGTCTTCTTTGCAGTTTTTCAGGGGAGTGGCTATCAAGCCCAAAATTCCTTTATTCGGCTATTCAGATAATTTTCTATATAAAGTTTACTTCTTTCTTCATTCAAGTAAGATAGTTGATCGAGAAAGGTCCTCTTCCACTGAGAAACTAAGGAGCGAAAGCGATGTGCTCCGATGAAAGCTTTGCGGGTCTAACGCGGCCCTTTACTCAATGAATAGGAAATATGACCACACACAATAAGAATCCCCCCGATCTGGGGCATGAAGCAGTTGGCTCTCCATGGGAATTCTCCATAGCATGACTAGTTAAAGCAATCAAATTGATTGAGACAAGCAAGCGGGTTCCCCATGACGAATCAATTGTGTCGGGCGAAAGAAAAGGCCGGGGCAGGAATGCGGTAGGCAGTGGTCCTATGAATGGGTTGACTAAGATAATAGAAAGTATACGGTTAGGTTAAACAATATCCAACAAAGACTGTAATTACATACATACATAACATAGTCATAGCGGAAACTATCAAAACGAGTAAGCTAGGTTGCCTATGCCAAAAGCCTCTCCAGACAACGAGAATGAGATGGAAGCGGACACACATCCCGTTAAAGGGTCCTCAATAAAGGATTCTCCCATAGTCTTGGGTCGTTTGTCTAGAAAGAACTTCATGAAAGAATGGACTGCTTGAGCATAGGGTGCTCATGAAGAAGGGATTACCCTCTAAGGCTTTACACTGTCCTAGTTTTTCTAATATGTTTTTAGAGATAGCATTGAATAATCTATCGATAGATATCTAACTCAGCCTGTCAGCTCCACCAGGATCCGCTGCAGTGCTTGAGTGCATTAGTATGGTATCAGTCGATTACCGGTTCAGCCTAACCTTTCCTTTTTTGCCAATGCCGGGGGAATTGGACAAATATAACTATAGGACCAATGTCCCCCCATATCAGAAGATGAGGAAAAGGAGCGTAGAAGACCAGGTAAAATAGGATATCATCGAAGAAGCTCATGAGGAAATGACGAAACAGGGAATGTTTATACAATGATTGATAAGGGCTAAGAGATCACCTGCTGCGGTTAGAAGAGCTTATGCCTAAGACCAAAGAGCCATGCACCGGAAACGAGAGTTGTACGGATTCAGTTCCCTTTCTAGCTAGGCTATAATATTCCCCTGCTGGGTCAGATGTTTGACTTGATGACAAGGAATTCCCTATCTCCATATGATTAATACTCTATCTATAACCAATGTTACGATTGGGAAAAGGAAGCTGTGGTACTTATGACTTTACTGTTGATGAGGAAAACACAAGCATCGAATGCTAGTCTTTTGCCCCTGTTAGCACTTTCCTGAACCGTCAACTCAAACTGTAGCAGCGGGAATGTCTTCACCACCAGATATTGCATTAAGAGCTTCTACTTCTATTGCATCAACGGTGGTTTATTGAACACTATCCCGATTTCGAACAAAAGTCTTCCTCTACATTACTCTCACCAACCGCGGATGTGGGACGGGACTTGCTGCGGCAAGGAGAAGAGATGCTGCGAGCACTCTAACTGTCCCATCTCCTAGCTCAAACTAAGAGCAGTTTGGAATGAAACTTCCTCCCTATTCCTATGGGTCGAGTGAGCTCTTGCTTCTCCGCTTCGAGTAGCCGACTCGACCTTTCTTACCAGATATTGGATTACCTTTCAAAAGATGCCGAGCCAAGATCAGGTGATTTTATTCCTCTAGTTAGGCATATTCCGAATTAGCTCGTCAGTGGTAGAAGCTGGTTCATCGGCTTAAGCCAGTCAATCTATCCAAAGAGCCTACCCTACGCCTCCTATAATAGATTCAGCTCCAGCTGCGCTTTGCTGATTTCTTTCTCAATCCTGAATCCTCACTTGCAACTTTCATCACGAAAGACGCTTTCTCAGTATCTATTCAATTCGGACTTCATGCTCACTTCAGAAATGAAGCTAATAAGGCCTAAAGCTGAGCGACGAGTCCACTGGCATGAGAATCAAGCGAAGTAGAGCGATAAGCACACTATCGATTGATCCAAAGAAGCTTAACGACAACTTCCATTCCTGGCCCAGAAGGAAAGAGACGAAAGCAATCCCTTGTTCCATCAAAGGAAGCTAATGGGCCGCCCTTATAAAACCATGAATCTTGACCCTAGTGAAGGTAGTCGATGAGAGGAATAGGTGGTTTCCAAAGGAGAGAGTTATTTTATATATGACGCTCTATCTGTATTGGATGGATGCCTTAGCTGTGGGATAGAAGGCTTTTCTTTCAAGTCTTCTTTTCTTTGATCGCCTAAGTCCTTGACTTGAACACTTCGCTGAAATCATGTATAAGAGGTCATCCCTTAGTGGACTGATTCAACCTTGTAGCATATCTTGCAGCCCTTAGACCGGTCTCCCCTCATTCATGCCTTCCTTCAAGGCCTATTCTTTTGGATATCCTTGTTTCCTTCTTTCCTGGAACATCCTTTGATTCTGATTGATGGGACTTCTGTCTGAAATCCCTTGACCTAACCTCTCCTTGACTTGCCGCTGCCAAGTCTTCCCCAACCTCTCCTGATGTTCTTGGTGAGCTAGCCTGTCATCCACCGCCCCAACTGTGATGGTCCCCTTCGGCTAGTTCTTTCACAAGTGACCCTGTCTTCCATCTGCTTCTTCCTCCTAATGGTTTGGTCCCCCTAGCCCTAGCCAAGTGGTTCTGTCTTTCTTCTAGTTCTTCTAGTAGGTACTCTAGAGGTCTTCAGCCCCATGTTCCACAGATGGACAGCCGGGACAGGACCGGGTTCTATCTCATGATGCTGCTGCTACGTTCATTTGGTCGAGCAAGGTCTTCCCTTGTCTTCTATGTATGGCTGGCTCTTCTTGATCTTGAGGTCATGGGCTAACTCGACCGTAGGGAGAGGGGTTCAAGATGCCCTCGTCTAAGTCTGTCTATTTCTTTCTTTGCTTTAGGAGCTCGTAGGTCTCAAGGGTTGTTTTCCAACTCGACCGGAGGACTCTGTTGAGATGTCAACTGCTAAGGGAACGTCTTCCGGATCGATCGAAGAGGGAGGTGAAAAGAAGAAGTTGAGTATATCATAGCTGACCGCAGGTTGGATAATATCCGCTTGCCCTGTTGAAACCTCACCCTATGTCAGCAGTGAAGTCTTGCTCGTCGAAGACGTAGAAATGAAACTGTGTAGATAGAGGTGAAGGTTACAAAATGAACAACTTATCAATCCTCGTAGTCGAACCTTGTTTTTGTGGAATATGTACCCCGGCCATGTATCATGAACACATGAAGGGTACGGCATCGGGTCAAATAGGAAGAATTCTCCAAACACTAAAATCCTCGTTGGACGGAAAAAGGAAGGCGAAAGCCTATCTATAACTAGGGACCGCCAACCCAGACTTTGATCAACAATAGGCCAACTGCTGATTCTGGTAGTGAAAAGAAAGCCCATACCTAACTCGCTATGCTTACAGCTTGGCACGGTCCCGTGCTATGCTATTTGATCGAGATTCGAAATACCCTTCCTCGCCGCCACCTTCCTTCTGAGCCAGCCCGATTGGAATCTTGTACACTTTCGTTATCTTTCTTTTATTGATCCAGCCTATACCTATTTCCTCTTGCTTCGTGCGGCCGGGCCTGTACCTCATAGAACAGAAATCCTCTTTAGGAAGCTAGCGCCAACTTCCCTTTAGGGCGTCTAGAGCGGCTATTGAGTCCGCTGTTCTTGTGGAACTCTTTCCGTTGGCAATACTTTCTACGCTACGATTTCTCTTATTCAAAGCTACCTTATGAAACTAGTCTTTACGAGTTATTGGTAACACGAGATGATGTCTCGCCTGCTAACTCTTCTTATCAACCATAGCTCTTCGAGCCTTCTATAGTAAGATATCAGAGAAGGAAGAAAACTTATAATACCAGTCCTGCGTAAAGACTCTTTCCATCGCTCGAACGAAGGTTAAAGACAGAGTATAGATTCGATTTCGGACTAGGGGAACTATGCTACATCCCCGAAGGGATAGCCTAAGAATTAGCTATAAATCCCTACTTCTATTAAAAGTTCATCAGAAAAAGGCTCTTTAACTAGGAGTGTTAGGCGCACAAGCAAGCTCGAACGATAAAGGATGTCAGTATCGTCCTAAGCAGTTTCGATTAGGAGAAGGCGCTTACCTCCTTCCGAAACTAGTAATTCTTTCCTTTCCATGCTGCTCCTTGTTCTAGCTCATCTTTATTCTTTTCCAACGGCTTCAAATGAAGTAGGTGAGGAGAAAAGAATTTGAAGGTTGTAGACCAGGGATTGTTGTTCAATTTGTCAGAGAACCGCCCTGTCAAGGCGGAAGTTGCGGGTTCAAGTCCCGTCAGTCCCGACCTATGATCCGAGAAAGATATATCAATTCATCTCTCCGGGGAGAGAAAGAGTTGGATCTAATTTCCCAGCCTTCTTTCGTTTCGCATTTCTCATCGGACAAAGAAAGTCAAGGAATGGTTAAGTCAAACATTCCTGTCTTAAGCCAATCCCTCCTGCCTGGTAGGTGCAATCAGTATACGAATACCGTCCTTTCTACTGCGACCAGTAAGGGTGATGCGCTAAGGAATTGAATCAAGAAAGGAGGAATGCCTTTCTATTCGGACTTCTCACTCGAGCTAATCAATCTTTCGATTGGTCATCGATTCCTATCTCAAACTGTACTCGACTTCCGGTCAGGGCGGTGAGTGTGAGGAGAGGGTTGAGTGAGGTTGCAGAACCAAATGAGACCAATAACTAACGCAAGGCTAATCAGAATGGTGTGGTGGCCCGTTACCTCCATCCAATATAAGCAAAGGGACTGAAGTCAAAAGAAGAAAATGCGATAACCGTTCCCAAAAGAAGCTGTTTTTTTCCAAGCGGGCGAATGAACCATGTAGTTCGCTCGTGAAATGCTTATTTTCGATTCCCTCGACCATTGGAAAGGTCTAAAATTCCTCCATATCTATCGCCCCCATCTCTGGTCCCATTTATGGAAGCTAGCCAATCTTAATGAAAGCGTTAGTAGCTTAATTTTACATCTTTCTTTTTAGCTAGGATACACTCCTTTATACAAGACTTTTCTAGTTCTTGTTAGTGATCCGGGAACAACACTTAACGTGGGAGAAGGAAAAGCTTTTCACTCTCTTTCTAGCTTGCTAGAAGAGATAGATACGGTACAGAGAGGAGAGTTCAGGTCAAATCCTGTCGATAAAAAATTCCAGCTTATAGGATCGTGGGGAAGGGGGGAATTGGAGAGAAAGGTGGAGCTTCACCAGGCCTTTAGTGCTTTTTTTTAAGTCTTGTCTAAGCCCCTTCTCATTCTTTTTTCATTTTTTTTTCTCGACAAATCAAGAAATTTTCTTTATAAGATAGAGCTCCTTCAAGACTTCCTTTTTCATTCCCGCTGAGACCTCTCATTGGCACATCAAATATAGGTGTCAGATCGGGTGCGAACTCAAGAATGCAGCTAGCCACCCACTTCCCTTCTTCGGTGAATGTCGGGGTCGGGTTTTCTGGCGGGTGTGCCATAGTAGAGGCCTTCTTTCCTGAGGAGATACGAGAATCCTCTGTAACTTTAAGGGCTTGGGGGGAGCCCTTAAATAAAGTTCCTCATTGAAAGGTGGAGGAGTTAGTCTCCACCTCCACTCCCCGGATGCGGTCTTATTAATGGATACTAAGAATAGAACAGACAGGTTGGAGAAATTGAAGAGGGAGTTGCATTTTTATTATATATGTCATGTTCCTCCTCGGGGATTAGCAGGTGGTCTTTGTTTGCTATGGAAGAAGAGCGTTGATTTTCAAGTTCGGACTGTTTACAGTTTCATTATGGAAGTTGAGGTCAAGGATGATGATAAAAACAAGCGTTGGATGCTTGACTGTATCCATGCAGATTTTGATGACCAGCGACGTCGTGAGCAGTGGAGTCTCTCGCAGCGAGTGGCAGGTCGTCGAGCAGATGGGTGGGTAGTTCTTGGGGACCTGAAGGATCTTCTTTTACCAGATGATAAGGAGGGGGGATGTCACCGGTCAGCTGCTTCTTTTTCAGACTTCAGAAATTTTTTAGATAAATGTGGACTGCTGGATGTAGGTTTTGTTGTTCATCCTTTCACTTGGTTTCAGAAACGACAGGGTTCTTTCAATGTGAAGGAGAGGTTAGATCGAGTCTTAGTTAATGTTAGTTGGAGTCATTGCTATGAGCGAGCTTTAACCTTCCTGCTATAGGCAGTGACCATAGCCCCATCTTGTTGAACACTGAAGTTTTGGATAGTATGAAACGTCCATTTTTCCCTTATGATTCACGATGGGATAAAGATGAAGAGTGTGCTGAGGTTGTCAAACAAGCTTGGCAGCTTAATGTGCGTGGTTCAGACTTGTTTAAAGTGCAGCAAAAAATGACAAATTGCCGGGTTGAGCTGCTGAAATGGAGAAGCTAGCTAGACAGCCCGTGTATGACCATGTAAAGGCGAAATCATTGAAGCAGGACCTTAAGAGAGAAGAGGAATTCTGGAGATGTCAATCTCGGGTTCAGTGGCTTCAAGCTGGTGATAAAAAGACAAGTTCTTTCCATGCTTTGTGTGTTCAGAGTCGAAGGCATAATCAAATTCGGGGATTGGTTTTTATGACAGTGGTATGTGGAAGGAGGATCATGAGGGTATTCAGGGTGTGATACATGACTCTTTTTCCACCATTTTCACTTCCTGCAGTCCGTAAAATATTACAGAAGCAGTGAGTGGTATATCTCGGGTTATTACACCCACAATGAATGAAGCTCTTGTGAGTGATGTCACAGAAGAGGAGATTCATGCTGCATTACTAAAAATTCACCCCAACAAGGCGCCGGGGCCTGACGGTATGACCTCTAAAGTTGATGAATTTTTTGAAGGTAGAGTCTAGTCTTATCATGCCAGATGGTTCAGATTTCTGAAGAAATAGCCCAAGTCAACCAGATGGAGTTACGATCTGGCAAGAAATTACCTCCCGTTCCGAATTATGGTAAAAATCTTGTGCAAGAGTTGTCTCAGTCTAAGAATAGATCATCCCCAAATCCTGAAAGTCCCGTCCAGGATCATGGTCTATCGCAAAATCAAAACCCTGGGGGCATCCCTATAGACCGAGGTGCTGTGGGCGCCCTCTCGAGCCAAAACGAAGTTACCCAACGAGGGAGATCACGAATGCTTGCTGGTCAAACATTAGCGGCTAATGGACAACATGTTCGCTATGACATATTAGATCATCTCAAAAAGATTCCTGCACTCCTCAGCGTATACGATGCATTGAAGATGTCTGCAGAACTAAGGATGTCCCTAGTATACGCATTAACGAACCCAGAGGAGTTTTCTAATGAAGTTAACCAAGTTAAGATGAGAAGTAGTGAACCAACTTATGCCGAGTGTTTGGCTTTGATCACGTTTACGGACGATTACTTGCAACCAGGACTCATTAAGCATAACAGGCCTTTGTTCATTTCAGGATACCTTAATGGATTGGGGATAACAAGAATCATGATAGATGGGGGATCGGCTGTTAATCTCCTACCTTTGAGAATGCTAAAACGTCTCGGGATTGCTATTCATCGATTGGGCCCAAGCAATCTACTTATCCAAGGATTTAACCAAAGTAGGCAGAGGTCTCCGGGCATTGTACGACTTGAATTAAAGATCGAGGAATGGGGGGATACCATACCCCTTGTATGTCATTGATGCGGAAACATAAAACAATGTTTTACTTGGGCGGCCTTGGATGCATGATAATTGTGTCGTCCTTTCTACTTATCACCAATGTTTCAAGTAAACCAAAGGTGGTGAGCAGAAGAGGGTGAAAGCAGATGCAAATCCTTTTAGCGAAGCAAAAGCGTATTACGCAGATGCTAAATTTGATTTATCCGAAGAAAAAATAAATGCTACAAAGCTCAAAGAGAAAGGGATTTCGACCTCAGACGACCAATCGACCCCTATGATGCTATCAGAAGAGAGGCTATGAAATAGGTGAAAAAGTTAAAAAAGTTGAAGAAGAATAAAAAACTCCTGATACTAAGAAGGCCCCTAAAAAGCCTGCCTTCCTCTCATCTTCCTTATGGAATGGGCTCCTCTTTAGAATTAACGAAATCTAGAGTCTTGGATGAATCCTCTTGAAACGGATCGATCAACTCTAGAAGACTCGATGGCTGTTAAGCCCAGTGAATAACCTAATTCAGAGAGATAACCCGGTCTTTAGACACTCGCCCTACTTCTAAAGATAGATAGAAAAGGTTGGGGAGTCCCAGCTGCTGAGGTGGCGTAGTGACAGGTGAGAGCAATAATAACAAAAGCAGCGGAAGATCCTGCAGTAGTATATTCGGTTGTTTGCGGTGGAATAGAAAAAAGCGTCCGGGCCAGTAGATCCAGAGCAAATAGGCGTTGACTTAGTTGCTTTTGCAGTTGATTTTCATCCCGATGTTGATCCAACGCAACTTACCGGTGATAGTCGCAGCACCAGGAGCTTTCAAGGGGAGCAGACATGTATAGATAGTAGCTGAAGTGGCATACCTTCCGGATCGAGGGTCCCACCCGGTAAACACCATACAGGCAAAATACCAGCAAGCAGGGGGAGGAGGCCCTTATCACTCAAGCTCAAGCATTTACTTTTCTAGTTATAGACCAACGTCTTGGGGCTAACGTGGGATCCGCTCAAGGACCTACCTACTTGGTTTAGGTAAATATCTCATGCGTTCCCCGACTGGGGAGGTCATTTTGGAGTAGAAACTATGCGCTTTTCAAAAATGGTCGGAAGAACGGGTTTAAAAAAAAAATATATATATATAATATATATTACCTTACCGGCTGGCCGGTTTTTATGCAAAAAAAAAAACAAAACGGGATTGGATTTCCACTCATAAGGAAGGAAGGTTAGATACCTTTGACAGGGTTGTATTTTTGGTTGAAATGGGATGGTGTTCAAACTCCCGAAATGCAGTCTAGACAGTGGGCCCTCCCCTTTCTGACTAGACTGACTCGGGGAAGGGTCAATCTCCTCCGGAGCATGCTGCACAGCCACTCATTTGTCCTGACTAAATAGTAGAATCTATCTCTCAGCGATTCTTTTCTCCGCCAAAAACCCCTTCCCAACCAGCCCGCCCGATTTTTTTTGTAAGATCAGCTAATTTAAAGGGGTTAATCTGGTCCGAAGTTGTCGGAACGAATCGTTTGCTTTATCAAACAAAGCTTTATTAGGGGGGTCTTGGTTGGCCCCCCTATTTTCAACCATTATAGCTGGCGTCGACCCGCTTTGCGATACGGACGAACACGAAGAAGAAGGCAGGCAGCGAAAATGCAAAAGAGAAGAGCAAAGATTCCCGACCCAGAGCATGTTATTGACTCAACCACAAAGCTGTTGAATGAAGGTAGCTTGCTTACTCTCAGCCACTAGTTAGAAGAAAATCCCTTGACTTCGCTTATGCCCTTATGCAATAAAGAAAGCAAATGAGGCGGGCTAAGATTCCATTCGAAGTAAGATAACAGGATTCGATGTTGCACCATCTTCAACTCTTCTCGGGATCCGGAGTTTTGTTTTTCGAGAAAAGGTCCCATCCTTCAATATCATGATTGGGTCGACCAGGCCAGATCATGAGTAAATAGAAAATCGAAAACGTACATAGCTGTTCCAGCTGAAATACTTGGAATAATTCTACCACTTTTACTAGGAGTAGCCTTTTTAGTGCTAGCTGAACGTAAAGTAATGGCTTTTGTGCAACGTCGAAAGGGTCCTGATGTAGTGGGATCGTTCGGATTGTTACAACCTCTAGCAGATGGTTTGAAATTGATTCTAAAAGAACCTATTTCACCAAGTAGTGCTAATTTCTCCCTTTTTAGAATGGCTCCAGTGGCTACATTTATGTTAAGTCTGGTCGCTTGGGCCGTTGTACCTTTTGATTATGGTATGGTATTGTCAGATTCGAACATAGGGCTACTTTATTTGTTTGCCATATCTTCGCTAGGTGTTTATGGAATTATTACAGCAGGTCGGTCTAGTAATTAGGGGGCGGCCGTTCGGTCGCCTATGATACTAGGACCAATAGGTCAAAAATGGGTTTGTGCCGCAGGTGTTGAACGATCTACTCTACACAGGTGTGGGCTTACAGGGCTAGGGCTCATAAACCTTTTCTTTCATTCATCAATAGGGCCCTGGTCGGTCACTTTCCGGGTCGGGATCGATAAGTAGAAGTCATAAAAAAGAAATGTTTCTCTTCGCACCTCAGATCAAGAGCTTGTCAAGCTGGCCTATATATAATATAAAGAAAAAGATTCGTTGTCTTTTAACCGGCTGTTCTTCTTTGTCAACGCTACTAAGGACCTATGGGTTCGCCTACTTGACTTATGAAAGATAATGAGAATGGGTTATTCAAAAAGGAAAAGGCGCTACTATACAAGACATTAGTAGAAGTAAGAGGCTGAGTTAGCCTAGCCTACTAATGTCTTGTATAGTAGGGTATAGTATAGTAGGCGAGCGAGTTAGCGAAGACGCTTAGGCTAATAGATAAGAGAGCGTCGGTGCGTAGCCTTCATTCTACTACGCTACGCAAAGGTTACGAAGTCACTTAGCTCGACGTTAGGAAAGTCAAGGGGGAACGCCATACCTACATAGAAGAACCGCTGTTCGCTGACTTTTTAAGGTCTAACCTTTCGCTCCCCTACTGAAAAGGGGCAAAACCGCTTCGCACCACTGATAGACTACTTAAGATTCAATTCAAAAAGGCCCTACTTAGCTTAGTTTCGAAAGCCTTTGTCATTGTCAGTCAACTAAGTAGGGCCTGAGGCCCCCTGCGAATCCGTAAATCTGAGGAGCATGCCGCAACAAAAGGATGGTCCCCTATGCATTTCATTCTTTCTGAAAAGGAAAAAATAAAAAAGTACCCCCATCATGGTGAACCTCTCCTTGTGATCGGGATGAGGTAAATGCCTCCCAGCCGGGGGGCGGATCGAATCGGAGTTTCCTTAGGTAGCCACCGACCTACAGTTATCCTTAAACTTTCGTGCTTGGTGGAGAAGAAGCGAACAAAGGTACGCTCGCTTGCTGTCTTGTTCTCTGCCGCGAACTGGGATCGCTCGCCAGCTAGGTCAGATTGGAACAACATTTTTTGAGAACATATTACCCATCTTCGGGGACAGGGGGCGGAACGACCTCTCGATCTACTTACTACAGCCCAGGAATAAAAACGTCGTCTAGGCGTTCCCTGTTGCTCCGATCCCCCCGTAGCCTAGGGCGTTGTCTGGGCCAAGAGCCATAGTTAGTTGCTGTTTCCATTTGGTTGTTTTTTTCTCGTTGTTGATACCGGCAAGACCCAGCCAGATGATGTCTGCTGGTTGGTAGTGAGAGGACTCTTAGTATCTGCATACCCAAAAGGTGGCGCTGATTTCAAAACAATCATTTTCTTTTGTTTCTTGCTTTCTCTTAGCAGCGGGAAAGGAGTCTATCTATCTGCCTAGCTTTGGTAGATTTCCCCCAACGCAATCCACAGAAATTCCACGAATCTCCTTGGTGGATAAGTCCGACGACTCAGCAGCAGTGCGGAATTGAGTTTCTCGTCTGGTGGATCTGATCTATAGTTAGGGGGCAATACATACCAAAAGGTTCGAAGAAAGAACGCGCATAAGAGTAAGAGTATATAACCAAACCACCCTTCTGTATAACCTATTCACATTAGTGAAGCGGCTGGATGCATAAGGGAAGTGCATGTTTGTGAGACCTTAGTCGGGATGCATAGGGGAGTCAACCTACGAGCACGGAAGGGCGTGGTACCGCTGCCCCTCTCTAAGTAAAGGTAAAGTCTCTCCTTCAGCTAGAATGTAAGGAAATTGAAAGAAGCGCGGAAAAGGGTCAAATGCGGTTGCTAGCATCGAAGAGAGCCGTCATCGACGATAAAGTGGGAGTTCGGACTTGGCGAACGAGCTCTTCCCGCGGGAGAGGAAAGCGGGGGCAGGAAAAATAACCATTCCGGTGGTTGATAGTAGAGGCTGGATAAAACATGGATAGGCGTGCCTTATCATCCAAAAGAAAAGGATGTAGAAACAGGAAGGGCTCGTGGGGTCGATCCCACATCTCATAGAGAGGAGGAATACCAAGGATGATAAGGGAAAACTAACTCTACAGCTTACAGGCTTTGTTTAGTCAAAAGCCCGCTTAAAGCTATAGAATTTATGGTTTTTTTTTTTTTTCAATTGGTAAAGGTCATCGCCGGTCGGATCCGCCGCATTAGTCTAAGGTGCTTGCTCCTTTTAGTTGGACTTAGAGAAGAGAAATGCTAGCACCTCTTTTCATCAATCTTTCTTGAGGACTCTGTCTATATCCATACGGCCTCTATAGATAGTGAAATTCTGAGTTTAAACGATCTTAGGGGTCAGAAGAGTAGGCCTGGAAAGGATTGCTAAAAGATTTTCTTAGGATGGAATTAAACTTTCATTCTATATAAGTATAAGTAGTCTTTATGCCCAGTCACTCGACTTAGAAAGAGGGTTGGTTCTCCCTCCTAGGCAAAAAGTGTACCTGCAGTTAGAACATGCATGGGCTTTTTCTAAATCGACATATCTAGGTTCTCCCAACCCAACTGGTTCCCTTTCTTTCGAAATGGCATTGCCCAAAGTCGAATCCAAGGCTTGACAGGAGAGCTTCTCTTAGCCTTAGCCCAGGAACTTCTTCTAGTTAGTAGCGATGAATTCAATGAGAATGAAGCAATAACCACTGATTGATGGGGGAGTCTTACTATTTTAACCAGTTTTCCCCAACCAAGATATCCTGCCTATCCCGAAAAGGGACTCCCTCCAAAAAGTAGCTTTTGACTAAGCATATGACGAAGGATCGGCCTTAGCTAGAGCTAAGTGGCTGGGTCAGGGTAAGTATTGAAAGCATAGGTCGACTTAATCCGGATTGGTTCATTTCGTGACTAACAGCCTATAGACTGGATGGAAATTCCCACGGAGATGATTACTAATCTAGCATCCTTAGGTTTCTTATTGAGTTAGATGGAAAAAATAGAATCCCTGGATAAACTATAGCCCTTGAGAAAGTCTTGGCTAGAGGATAATTCATTACTGTCTAAAGCATGGGAGTCAGTCCTGGTACTCATTCCTTGAAGGATAAGGTGTGTAGCCGCTGTTTATACTGGTACTGAGATTGTTCCTTTTGCTGCAGAAGAACTGATATCATCCCGGATGATTGTAACTATTGAAATGTTCCTTGCAAAGTTTTAATTTATCCTGGTTTTTTACCGGCTGGAACTACTATCCCATTAAAATGTAAGGTATCCCTAAGTGTGGCATTGCTCTCTAACCCTAACAGCGTAACCAAGTCTGTAATGCTATACAATCCACCAATATAAGCACTTTTTCAATTACCATCTGCCTCGGCTCTTGCGTATTAGTGTCAAGCAAGTTGTTTTTCTGCCCGGGTTGACATGAGATAAGCAAGTTCGCTGCTTCATTCTGGGCGGGGGTAATGCCTTTTTCCAGGGAAAGTGAATTGTAAACTGTAACGATGTGACTTGTCCCTCACTTTCTGAGTAGAAGGTTTGGCACTTTACACACTGTATAGTTGTTTGTGATTTGAGTAATGCGGTGATGTTCATGAAATCTTTATTTTCGATAACTCACTAAGAAGATAGGGCTTTACAGTTCATACTTCTTTGACAGAGTGTTATAACTATAGAATCTAATGAAAGAGATCCAGGCTTTAAGAAAAATGCATTTCAAATGTCTGCCCTAATATAATGAATTAGACATCTTTCTATCGCGGAAATAGTGGATTAAAAAGGGAATTGGCTGTTCCACACCGCATAGCTGTCAGCTAAAGTGGGAATCAAAAGTGGACTAGTTTAGGAGCCATATTCTCGAGACTTCCCTTCCCGCTTCGCTAAGGAAGCTTTTCCTTCTTCAAGTCTTCCCCGCAAGCAGTTCACCCATTAGTTCATTTGCTCGCCCGAAGCCGTAGGATTGACTAACTCCCTCCGGTCGCTTCACTGCGATCGCCTCTCTCTCTTTCACCTTCCTACGAGATAAAGAGACTTACCGTACTGTGACATTTCTCTATCTTTATTTAAGTCACTGGGATTCACTTCAGAAAGAATGTCATTGACGAATGGAAAAGGAAGATGAAGCTCTAGCCTCCGATTAAGATTACCCCTACATTCCAAGATCAGAGAATGATAAAGACTTAGCTGCCTTAGCGGAAGCATCGGATTCGGATGGTTCAGCCAAAGTGAGTTTCCCCGATCCCGACCTAGTCTTAGCACCCACGTGAGGGGATCTTTCCTGCGGAGGGCATCTTCGAGGGAGTGAGACTGAGAACCTCATGCTGGCCGTCTTATCCGCCCTAGATTAGATGATTGGTAAATGAAAAACAGGAACTTGGGTACACTTATTTTTAAGCATGCGTAGGAAAAGTTTTAGCTCCGCCTTCCTAGAGCTGTTTCAGTCTTTTCTGCTAATTGAGTCTTATCTGTCACTTGCTGCTTCTGCCCATTCTTCCTTTATAAAAATGATTTATGCAGGTACAACGAAGCATAGTCTAAAGCTTGCCTTCGCTCACGTCTTCATCTGGTCTAATTTCGGGGTTAGGAGGGATAGTTGTCACCTTTCCCAGAGCGTCAATCAGTCGGTTCCACATTTTGAGCAGAGAGGTGGGGTCAAGGGCGGCAGCATTTAAGAACAGAGTACCTGAACAGCTTACTAGTCTGACGGATGAGGATAGAATGGGCAAGGAGTGATGAACAAGAAGGAAAGAGTCTGATCAAGGTGTAGAATCTTCCCTACTGGCATTCAACCCACTACGCGGTAGTTCAGGCGAAGGTAATCAGTCTCAGGGAGTGAAATCAACCTTTTTAGCAAGGGTCTTTCATAATTCAGAAAATGAGAATTTAATCATTAGCTTCTGGTGAGGATGAGTAATCTTATGAAATCAGACTGTTGCTGTTAGCTCTGGAAAATTCTTCTTCCTTAACCTGACCGCTAAGGACTGGCATTCTTTCTGCAAAAGCGGTTAGACCAGAAATGGATGCAGGCTTTGACACCTGCTCCGATGCCCGCTCCTTCGCCCCCGCATATGGAAAAGGATCTGCTCTTGCCGGGAGAACTGGTACTGACCTAACTGGCCCTATTCCTACATGACAGGAAGACCTTCTATGCCAGTCCTACTACCAGAGTACGGACCAGACAAGGAATATCTCTTACTCCAGTACTCAAAAAAAGACAAGTCACTCTTTGAATTGAGATAAGGCTATTTGAACTAGTGGAAAACTCCTTCGGACCCTTCCTTTGTCGTGGGCGTAGGAAATTCAAATCCCATGGATAAGCCTTTTCCCTATGCCCAAACCACCAGACGAGAGAATCTGTATCTGATCCTTCCTGAGAGTGAGAGGAGACAGAGTCAAATCAATCGACAACAAAAGGAGTCACTCGTGGCACACTGACTATATTCCAACTTCTCTGCATCAATGCACTCACTACCTTTCTAGCCAAGGAAAGCAAGTCAAGCAGTCTTTTCAAGAAGAAAGTCACACCGCTACTACTATTCTAACAGCTACCTATTCTCATCCGAGGAGAACGGAACCACCTTTAGAGTAGAGCTAACTGCTGCAGTTACGCCTCCAACAGATGAAATCGTACCCTCGTCTTACCGAGAACCTGAATGGGATTCGTGAACAGGAAAAGAAAAGACCTCTACTGCAATCCCACTCCACTGGCTGTTCTTCCCCCGCTCTGGAACGAAATTCGAATAGAACCAGTTCTAGTGAGCAACGAAACGGATTTCATCACGGTTCAGAAACCTTCTTTCAAGTTGGCTATGCGCCCGGATCTTGACCACCTTAAGCCAAGTCGATAGAAAGAAGGTCAAAGACCTAGAATTTCTTTTTCTCCACGGCTTCACGCTTTCGAAGCTTCGGCTTGACCGCCTGCTCAATCAAAACCGGGACTTTCTGCAATCAGTTCCCATTCACCCTTGCCTACATCGCAAGAAAAAAAGAAAGAAAAAAAGTATTCTCCCTTTAGAAATGCGGTTACTTGAAGCAGCCACATATAGCGTATATAAGAGAACAGAACTGCTGCAGTCCCCATAAAACATAAAAGAAGAAAGGTCTTTGCGGATCGTACCGTAGAAAGCGACTTGAATCATCTAGGACTATATAAAAATATCTTTTTTCCTTTTTCCATAGTAGAATATAGCTCTACTATATAAAGATATTATATATTATAGAATAGTAACATAGTAACTGAGTATGCGTTCTTCTCTATTTATAATTCCTATCAATTAAAGAAATAGCATCCCTCTCCTTTCAAAAAAGCCTTTACGGTGACACAAATGAGCCCGAAAGAAAGGGGGGGATATTCTCTGCTCTGAGAATAATATTATTATTATATTCCGAAACGAAAGAATCAGCCTGACAAGCCTATGATAGAAGAATAATGGAGAACATGTAACGCAGCAAATAAGGATTTTTGGAGCAGCGGAATGGAAGATTCTAAAGCCATTCTTCAGCTTTCGCGGGGTACAAGAGAGGAGATCATTCCATCCATAACTTTCTCTACGATGAGTTTTCTATTATAATTATAGTTCAAGCATAGCTGGAAAAAGGAAAAAATACGAAGGAAGTGAGAGGGTCGACTATAGGTCTGTCTGTAAAGCCTGACGGTCGAGTATTGAGGTAGCGGTTTAGTCTTTGGGAGGAATTCAATCTCATGTACATATAATAAAGGAGCGACTGAAAGAGTTAGCAAGGTGGTAAGCTTTTGGTATAGCACAGCCAATTACATTTTGAAAGAAAAGAATCGATCGAAGCCAATCAAGCCAAATATATATCATATACCTCAACCTTTTTTCGCTGAAAGAGAGGTGAAAAAGAAGGGATGCTCTCTTCCCAGCCAGTATTCTATTCCCCCAACAGCGGAACAAACTTCAAGTTTTCCTGGTGGAAACGAAGCAACCTTTGCTCCTTGATTCACTGGACTTGCTTTGCTCCAAGGAAGAAATAGTGACAGTAAATAGCTTACGATGCAAGACACATTTCCAAGTATTCATCGAGGGGAAGGTGCTAAATAGCTTCTAGCTAGGCCTTCCGTCCGTTTCGAAAAAGCTGGGCTAATCCTAAAGCAGAAGGAGAAATTGGGATATAATAGAAAAACTTATAATATCCAAAAGTTCTTGGTACTTTGTTTGCTTAAGCTTAAGACCCCTCGTTAGCATAGCACATAGCAGGAGGTCGTTGCAAGAAAGCAGATTCTTATGACTTATCCTGCTTCACCCTCCCTTAATGCAAAGGGAAAGCCCTCTTGTCGATGTACGTTCTGGTCCTAAAGGATTTAGATAGGCGGGAGCTCTCTTCTTTCTTCACCGCAACCTTTAGGAGATTCGATTGCTATTTTCAGCTCAAAACTAGATAGCTATTCCTCATTTAGCATTTAGATAGGAAAGAGAATGGCCGCTTTCAACAAGGTCTGGAAGCCCAGGTTATCCCACCAATATTCCCCAAACATTTAATTTTCTCGCGAAAGAGGTTCATACTCATTAAGGAATTTCTCATCTTTGATTTGATGTTGGGATCAGATATCCCACAACCCCTTTAGTTTAGACTGAAATCTTTGTCTTTTTGAGCGGCAAAGCGAAGAGAAAGCAAGGGAACAAATAGTACTGGTAAGTTTGAAAGCCCCCTATGCGGAAAAGCTCTTATAACGAATAGTGAGAACTGCGCCCAAAGCGAGTTCTGAAGAAAGATTTCAGACCATCAGTCTAAATAGCAGTATGTAGTAGTTGTAGTCCGTCTGCCAGTATCCGTATTTGTCCCTGCTTTTGCTGCCCAAGGCGCAACTCAAATTTTAAGGTTTATAGACCATTACAGTCACTCTGTAGAAGTACGGATCAGAGAGAGTTTGTTCACGAGCCGTAAAGTAAGTAGCTCGGACCAGCGGAAGAATTGAAGGAAGGCAGTTTGCTGCTCTTCTTGCTCAAAGACACAGGCATAGCATAGAGCTGACTGAGTCAAAGGTTCTAAGGAGTTCCTTGCTCTGATTAGTTTATCCCGCCTGCACTTCAGAATAAATCGGGATAGCGAGCCTCACAAGATCCTTTATTAAGGAAAGAAATAAGTGATTTCATCAGAATGAACGGGCAATTTAGGTTAGGGTTCAAAGGTTATTATAAAAGCCCGAGTAGTTGATCTAATAGTTATAAAATAGCGAATGAACAATCATTCACAAATAGACGAGGAATTCGTCGTTGAACAACCATCACGATTGGAACATCTTTCTTCCTGAATCTCATCGGATCAATCGGTCAGGCGGGAACCCAGCCCAGAAGATGAATTAGAGTTAGTTAGCCAGCTAAATATTTAGCAGGTAAAGTAGGAGTCCCATATATAAGAACCTTTCACCCCTTTTCTACGACTACTAGTACGTAGTAGGGAATCGTCAACCACCCCTTTCCCAAGGGGAAAAGAAGGAGTTCTCGGTGTGGTCTCTGTCCTTCTTTGTTAGAAGCAACTTCAGGATCAACAGCGTTGAACAGACCGATAAAGATGTGGATCTTTCTATAAAGCATAGGACATCAAAAAGCATAAACTGAAACCATTCCACGTGCGGCCTTCGCCGAAGACGAAGGAAAGAAAGTAAAGGAAAGGAAAGGCAAGTACTTCAATTAATTGCTCAAAGACGTGAACCAAATCATTTAAGCGTTCACGTATTGGCTTCAGGCATAGGAAGGAGTTGACTGATTCTCGATGGTTGCACCGCTTAATCGTGCTTTCTATTCCTAATGGAAGAAGATAAGGAAGAAAAACAATATTCACTCAACTCCAAAGAAAGCTTCTAAAACAAGGTAAAAACTTCACGGATTTCATCAGGATTAATAGTCATAGGAAAAGGTACACTCAAACGAAGAAAAGATCTTTTTTGCATAGTTCTATTTTTCATATTTTCAATTCGAATGTTTACTACATTACTTCCTGAAAGTGTGCCCTTGCCCCCTGAGGGCAAGGTAGGAAGGACCTTTTATGGGTATAATTCATGTTCTCCACTCAACAAGGTACTGGATTAGCTTCTGGCGGAATCCGCTTGGATTTCCATTTTGACAAGAGATGATGCACGCTGAACTAGGATGCTAGGAAATGGCGTACTTCGACACCTGGCACAAAGAACTAAAGTGCCGCTTGCTAATACAGTGTATTAGAGTTCGAGCAACAGATCACGGTTCGGTTCGAGCTAAAGCTAATTCAGAGTTTTCGCGGGAAGATGAACTATTTAATCCTTCTCCATCCGAATCCGTCTCAGTTCCAGGTATTGAAGCGAAAGATGACTCGACCAGAGCACCCTGGGATAAATTTTCCACATCAGTCTAAGTGGTGGAGGTATCAGCCCAGGCATGAAGGCCTACGATTAGAATAGAATGCTGACTTCTAGTTTTTAGACGGCTCTTGATGAGCCTGTGGTCTACACAAAAGTAGAAGGGAGAAAGAGATCAGAATGAAAGTACGAACCCATATGTAAACAACCACAACAGGTCATGATTTCAGCGAAGAACTGGGATTTCATCCCCGCTAGGTATACCTGGGAAAAAGAAATGCTTTAAATAAGCTTGAACCTCAGGATCAATGCAATTGGATTTTATCCCGACTAGAAAGATTCCCCTTCTGTCCAATCCCCGTGAATAGTGTCCCCCACCTTCAAAGAGAATCAATAACATCTTCTACTACTAGGAAGTAGGTTTCGAAGCAAAAGAAGAGTCAAGAAAGGTGGAAGCCAAAATAGCGGACGGTGGAAAGCTGCCTATACACATGCATTTGAATTCCCAAGTGTGAACATGATAAATGGAGATGAGCAAAGGTCGAAAGTCGCGAAAAGGAAGGCAACCGCACCCGTAGGAGGCATATTCCAGAAAAAAAAAAGTCAGGATAGGATTAACCCCGGTCCATCAGATAGAATCAGATCTCGAACAACTGAAAGGCCAAATGATCTTCTCCATAAAGAATGGGATACTATGGAACATGACTGTATCAAGTATGTTCGATCCTGCCAGCAGTGTCAGATCTACGCGGATAAGGAAAAGGTTTTGATTCCTCTGAATAACATGACAACGCCTTGGCCGTTCTCAATGTGTGGAATATCGATGTCATCGGAAATATGACTCCAAAAGCTTCCAATGCTTCATCCTAGTGGCAATCTACTACTTCACCAAATGGGTTGAAGTCGCGTCTTATGCAAATCAAGATCAAGAAGGTAGAGATTCATTCAAAACAACATCATAGCCAGCGTCCTAATGACATCATCACTGACAATGCCACCAATCTGAACAATGACATGATGTATCCTACGTTTCAAAATTCCTTTGTTAATTCAGATGTTTCCTGATATGGTTCCAGGAAAAATAGACTTACATAGTGATTTTTTTTTTTTTCTTTTTTGAGCAACCTCCTCCTCTTTTACCGAGACTTTCTCACATAACGCCTGTGTATGGCCCTTTCAAGTAGTACAATCGTCTTAGTTATGACTGCTATTCACATGGTTGTTGGCTCCATTTCGACAAAAAACATCGCTTTATGTATGGATCTTGACCATTCCAGCGGTACTTTGAGCTGGGAACTTTCTTCGGCTAATCACAATGTTTCACCTGACGGTGAGAGTACTTTTGGGGACAACTCCGGCTGGACATTGATCCGAGGGAGCAACTCTGGAGAAAGCTCCGAAGCAAGCGGGAATCAGCCCGCTTGTCAAAATGCAGGTCCAATTGAGCAACCAGCGCCACAGCATCCAGCTTTCCCCCTCCTTCAAGAACAGTGCGAGCGGGAAGTCCATTCAGTCCAGTGAGTGGGAGGTCGTCGTGAATGAATGGGTCCTTTAGAGGGTTCAGTTCCCACAAGTAAGATGCTTATGAGTAGGTGCGGGTTAGTAGCAAGAAGGATTTATTACTGAAATTAAAATAAAAAATGACATATTAAAGTATAGATGATCTGTCCATTCTAGAGTCACTAAGGGAAATGACTCTCGATTGAGATCATGCCCCCCTTTATTTAACCATCTTAGTCTTTATGATAGCTCATTTTCTTTTTACCATGCCTTTCCTCGTGGAAAAACCACTGGCAATTTCCGACAAGCCTTTCTTCCTTTTGTTAGAGCAAGAAGCATAACTACAGGGATTCCATTTTAAAATGCTTGAACAACTAATTAGCGATTTCATATTGCGAATTGGCTTGGCTTTGCCCTTCGAAATTCTGGTGGCCGTTAGGGCGGGTAAGATCCCCGCTTTAAATAGTTTGACTATGGATGAAAAAATAACAGACCTTACTTTAGACGTAATCAAAGAACAAATCGTAGATCGTCTCTTTATTTTATATGAAGTCTATAGGGACACTACTCCTACGGGAGATGGTGACTTACCAGAAGCGGTCAATTTCCATGACGTATCTGAACGGGTTCTTTTTAGCGTGGACAACATTCACTGGCTAAACCATATCTATATAGATCTTGTGGATCATGGAAGCCTAAGTGAATATTTTGTCCAAGTTATACAATTTCTTGGAGCGTAGAAAAAGCTTCTGATTTTGATGAATTCGAAACATCTCTTTTCCATTTAGAATAGAAGGAAGAAGTGCCCTTACCGCTAGTGCTTGCAATAGCTCGTTTCCTTTCTTTCATACCCAAATTCAACTGTATAAGTTGAGGATCCACCATTGATTGGTACTGAATCCGGTGGATTATTGATCACAAATCGCTTGTTATCGCACTGTCCTTCCTTGCTTTACTGCCTTTTCACACTCATACTAGGAGTCAAAGAATGAACTCTTTACTGAGCTATTGCATAAGAGAGAGCAGAGCTCTTTCTATAGTATGAGATATCCTCCCACATATAGAAGTTGAAACATCCTCTTCTGGAACTCACACATCCAATTCTGGTCCATCCACTGCTTCTTCTATTGAAGAATGTGCTATATGCTTAACACAGGACTCTAAAAATGACTTTTCACTGGCCTGGTTTATTAGTGCAAGCTGAATCCAAAATACCTGAAGTACTTCACTTTCCTGAAAGCAGGAAGCACCGTCTTATTATACGAATACAAGCTGCTTGCTTATCGGCTGTTGTCACAATTAAATCAGAATTAGCTACGATCAATGAAAATATCGTAGTATAGTTACAGCTACTTTGTTGGCTGTAACGTGATTTAATTGTAGTCAGTCTTTACTTAAAAATGCCCCACCCCAGGAAAGGAATGCCTTTCTACTCCCATGCTTTCACTTTTGCGTCTTTATTCTATGCTTTTCGTTGGTCAACAACCAACAAACAAACGTTCTCTATAGTTCTTCACTACTCCTACAGGAAGGACTCGCTTTCTCTTTCTGTCTTGAGGGAATCAATAATAATAATAATAAAATAAATAAAAATGCCTCAATTGGATAAATTGACTTATTTTTCACAATTCTTCTGGTTATGCCTTTTCCTCTTTATTTTCTATATTCCAATATGCAATGATGGAGATGGAGTACTTGGGATCAGCAGAATTCTAAAACTACGGAACCAACTGCTTTCACACCGGGGGAACAACATCCGGAGAAAGGACCCCAAGAGTTTGGAGGATATCTTGAGAAAAGGTTTTAGCACCGGTGTATCCTATATGGACTCTACTTTATTCGAAGTATCCCAATGGTGTAAGGCTGTCGACTTATTGGGAAAAAAGAGGAAAATAACTTTGATCTCTTGTTTCGGAGAAATAAGTGGCTCACGCGGAATAGAAAGAAACATATTCTATTTGATCTCGAAGTCCTCCTATAGCAATCCTGGATGGGGGATCACTTGTAGGAATGACATAATGCTAATCCATGTTCCACACGGCCAAGGAAGCATTTAGGAATCATGAATTAAGTTTAGGCGTTCGCGCGAACTACTATAAAATGGTGATGAATTGCGATTGGTCCAAACCTTCGACCAGCGACTTATTGCGACCCGCCCAGAATGCTCATCCATACTAAGACCTTATTCACACAGCGAAGAAAGGCCGAGTGGAAGGGGGCAGTCAGCTGGCTCGAGCGGCAGGAACTTTTGCTAAAATAATGAAGGAAGCAGCACTCCCCACACTTTCTCTTAAGCTTGTGCGGCTACCCTACCTACCTTCGGGTGTTGAAAAACTCATAGATTCCCGATGTCGAGCTACTATTGGTATAGTTTACAATCCCAACCACGGTGCACGTAAGCTTAGAAAAGCTGGACAAAGCCGGTGATTAGGCAGACGCCCCATTATTCGTGGTGTTGCAATCAATCCAGTGGATCATCCTCATGGAGGAGGTGAGGGGCGCACGAAAGGAGGGGCTTCGGTTAATGCCTTTGTCCGTAGGCGGTTGTACACTTTAAGCTTGAAGTAAGAAGAGATATTTTTCCGGGAAAAAAAGGGGGAAAAAGAAAAGTCTAAGTGCATATGGCACGAAAAGGAAATCCGATTTCAGTAAGACTTGAGAAGAATTTGAGTTCAAATATCCTTCGTCCGGTTCGTCATTTATTGACAGATTTTTCGGTATTTATCTCTCTAAGAACTAGAACGGATTTATTGAGATTATTCTTTTTTTTTCTTAGAATTTCCATTTCTTTAGTACTCATGTGTATTCTTAGCCCTGCTGTCGCTTTATGCGCGGGGCCCGAGGCAATTCCAGATCTTGACCTCAACGACTTTCCCCCCGACATTTCCCCGGCCGAATCCGCTCAATTAGAACGCGAAACGGAAGAAAATGCCCGGGAATGTGATCGCTTACACAATGAGATATTTCAAAAAACTAAAGAAATAGCTCGGGCGGCGGGAGTGGACGATAATCAAAAACTGGAGAAAATCGTCGACGCGGTCAAGTTTCTTTCCGACGTGGAGGACTTGGCCGAAGAGGCGCGAATCCCCTATCTCCATGAGTTCAAAGCCAAGATCGAGAACAAAGAAACTTGGTTCGAGATCGATAAGGAAATGAAACGCTGGGGGGGGCGTGGCCTCTGAAACCCAAAAGCGGCAGAATGGAATGGAAAAGGGGTGCTTCGGATCGGGAGTAATCACTAGTTTTAGGGCGAAAATCGGGGGGAAGGACAAATTTTCAAGAAGATCTCGGGCTCGATCTGGTTTAGTATCAAGGTGATTCTGTTTTTGTTCCTATATATATGGGTCCGTGCAGCATTTCCACGATATCGTTATGATCAATTAATGGGACTTGGCCGGAAAGTGTTCTTGCCTCTATCATTAGCTCGGGTAGTCCCCGTTTCTGGTGTTTTGGTCACCTTTCAATGGCTCCCTTAATTATGTGCGAGGAATTTCCCTCTTGAGTAATGGGAAGCGGGCTAGTCCCCGAAAATGCCCGTTCGCTTGTCGTTGGGGCTAAAAATATTCCTTGTTCGTTCCTAGGAACTCAGTAAAGTGACCAGTAAGTCAGCAGGCATTGAGGCAGGCAGTCAGTACATACAGTACAAGTGGGGACTCTTTTTTGAAACATAAGGCCCCGAAGGACGTAAGGAGAAAGTCTAGCTTAGAAAGCGTTCTGCCCCTTTCAATATCTTACTTATCTGTAAACTTTAATGAAAGAAAAATAGTCTATTTAATAGATTGAACACTTGGTTGACTTTCCTCTCTCTTTGCCGAGTCGGTCTCACAGTCAGGTTTTTTCTAGGTAAACTCTTGTACGAAAGCTGGTCATCCTAACCCATACATTTCAACGGATTGAAAGTGAAGGCTTATTTGAATTCAGTCTATCCTTAGTTCGAACTACAGCTCGACTTCCTTCTTCTTTTGGGTCTGCTTTGCCAATGCACTGATAGCTATGATTCTTCGATCTCGAAAGTGAAAAGATCAGGATTGGATGCTCTTCAAAGATCTCCCCTGCTTACCTTTAGCGGGGATCAAAACGACTTATATAAATAATACCACAAACCTGAGCCTTCCAAAATTCAACTATAGCAACTCAACTCTTCAGATCAGGAATAGCCTTTCTTATCTATTTAATTTCACGCCCTGAGCCTGAGCTAACTCATTTATCTTTCGACTGGAACTCCTAAATTAGTAAATCCGGAAGTCACTTCGATACCTTTCCAAGAGTCACTCGCTTCTTTAAGCCATGCCCTTAGCACCAAGACTACTGGCCCTTCCTGCAAGAGCAGAAAGATCCATTCTTTGCCCCTCCTTCAAGGACAAGAGATGGGGATGAACGCTCGCTTATTCGATTCGTCCTCTATCTAAGTTCATTTGTGATGAAATCTTTTCCTACCCTGAGGTCAGGCTTAAGCTTATTCCCGTCAGTTCCCTCACTCTCTTTCAATGGCATCTGCTTTCAATTCATTAAGAAAGAGATTGCCCGGTGTGAACTCCTACCTTCTAAGTAGGCGATCCCCTTTGTCTAGATAGTGACTTCACTTCTCCTTTTGTTTTGGGCTTAAAGAATGGCTTCGCACCTAGGAGACTCGCTAAGGTGATTGGAATCCGATCTGAGATGCTCTAATCAAAAAGAGTGAAGAGAAGAAGTTGTTCCATCTCCGGCAGAGCCTCTACGCTTTCATCAAAGGATGGCTGCTAAACAGTTTGGTCCTTTACCGATTTTTAAGTAGTGAATGAAATGTCTCCTAAAGTTGGGTTGGAGGAATTTCGATTAGTGAACATAGAGTGGATTTACTCCACCTGGATTGGAATATAACAACCCCTCCCCCCAACGTTATATAGCTATAACGAGGGCTGCCTTTCTCTCTCTACCGCCTGTGTCTATCTCCTGTCAAGTGTACTCCCTGCCACGCAACTCTCACAGCAACTGTAACTGTGTGACGAAACCCTCGACCCAGGTATCCGGTATGTAGAAGTCTTGAACCCTGGCATCAAAGAAAGTCACTTTCAGTATGGAATGCCTCACTCAATGAGGAAGTATATTCATTACATTTGTAAGCTCTCTATGTAGCGATTGAACCCATGCTTGTTATCAAAAATTTCGTTCTCCTTTGGAGGTGATCCTCCTCTTCAGAGGAAATCTCATGGTGGTCAGAGTGAGCGCTGGTGGGGGAAGCAGGGAGAGTAATCTTCTATTGTTGAAACTATATTTCTTATTAATAGAATAGTATTGGTCTACAACTATTTATTTCCATGAAAATGGTAGGACTTATATAGCACCCCAGGCAAGACACCTAGTTGATCCATCTAGCCTGCCTTAAAGGGCTTCTGTTCAAGAAGTGACTTTGTTGAGCTCGTTTTTTGAGTGAACAGTCGCTTTCCTAATAAATTAAATACATTCCAAGAAGACAATTCGGTAGCCGAGTTGGTCTGACTCAGAAAATGTACAAAGCGGGCATCTCCACGATATACTCAGCCAGCTTGCTCTCTCATCCCTCCTACCTACCTATGCTTCTATTCCCTTCACTGGTTGATCGACGAGTCCACTGGCATCTGGAGCAGTATATGTAACTGAAAGATATGCCACTAGACCAGGTGCTCGTTATAAAGGCTACGAACCTTACAACGGGCTATAGCTTTGTTGGAATTGATTCTGATCGAGGTAGTGTATGGGGATGCATCTAAATCCGCGTATGGAACCACAATCTCTGCCGCTAGCTTTGCACTCGGAGGATCTGAAAATGGCTCCCTTCATTATTTGGTTGAACCGAGGGAAGTGCGGAAGCTAGAGCTAAAGCAAGGTACGAAGCTACAGCTAGCAAGCTGCTTTGGTAGTACTCGACTGAAAGGAGAGGGCTTTGCAGCTGCTGTCCAACAAGTTGAAGAGTTTGCTACAAAAGAAAAGTAAGGAGCGAGCCAAAGAGCGAGTGAGGTCTACTCCACGTAGCCAAGTCTTGTCAAAGCCCAAGTTGAAGCTGCTCTTGCCAAACTTTAACCAGTTCCTAAAGGACAGGAATAGCTAATCCGCAAGGAAAGGACAGGAAAGATAGATTAGATTACACCCCTATCAGTGCAACGGCCGCTTTCTTGGAACTCATTCATAGGCGCTTTAGTTCTACTTCTAACACTAGATTTTGTATTATTATCTAAATATAACAAGCGTGCGATACAAAGCATCAACCTACGGAAAAACGAATTGATTGACTATTGAGTGCAATCCCGTAACTAGATAGACTATGGGTAGTTCAGGTGCGCTGAAAGTCTTATATAACGCATGCCGATGTTGCCACCGACAAACGTTTGACTTTGACTGTGAAAAGCTCCAAATAGGCACAACGCCATTTACGATCGTTTAAAGGGCCTTATATTATAAAGAAAGTATAAAGAAAGTCAAGATTGTTCTTGCGGAGAAAAGCCTACTTACTTGCTCTTGCTGCTTTTAATTTAAGAGCAAGTCGGTCTAGCTTCTTACTCTTTCACCTTTCAAAGAAGTCGAAATAGAAAGGGGTAGGAAAGATCCCGTGTACCTTGTTCAAGTTGCGGATCTCCTTCATTAGCTTTGAGTTCATTGTTGTTCTTCTGGTTCTCCTTTAAAATAAAAGGGGTCGTGGGGGAAATGCCCCAGTCCCCCTACATGCATTAAGCGACGACGGCTCAAACGAAGCAAACCATTTCTCATAAGAGAATAGAAAATCACAAGAAAGATTTGATCAAAAGTGACTAGAAAAGAGGCGGTCGAGAAGGAATGAGTGGAAACTATGTTGATTGAGTGCAATTTCTAAATTAGGAAAGATTAGACAGAATCCTACCAATCTAAATCAAAGTTTCCAACAGTGAAAGGCTGCCCCTGTCGGCGGGTTGCTTAGGTCCATGTAGTCCAAATCTCCGCTTAGGAAAGAAGTCCAAGTTGACTTTTTGCGAAAGGGAAAATGGCTTTCTGTTAGAGAGTGATCGAGAGAAATTTTCAGTTGGGAGCCAGTCTTTTGCAGCTAGGAGACATTGTTGTTATGTTTTCCAGTTATGAGCCATTGTTGTGTGGTCCCTTTCGAGCGGTTCCTTCTTTTTTTTTTCGATGATTTAAAGGCGACAGCTCTTTTCACCAAGGAACTGGGGCTTAGAGCTATAACACATACGCAAGAAGGAAGAATGCCTTAATGGACGGGTACGCTAAGGAAGGGGAGTCGCTTGCTTGTTTGGTGTGTTTGGAACCGGGTTGTTTAAAGCTACCCTTTCTTGAAGAAAGAGAACCTGGGCCCAGGTCTTGGTGTATTTTGACATGATTCTCAATACGCTATCTAAACTAGGAAAGTCAGTAAGGAAAGGTGGGACAAAGAAAGCTCTACTTCGGGTAGCTGGGTGCATCAACCTCTTTCTTTCACAGGAGAGGGGACAATACGCTCTTAAGGAGCTTGGGCTACTCAACCGATAGGAATAGGGGCTTGTTTCCACAACTGAAAGAGAATCTGAAGCAGGATCGGAAACAGAATAAGATTGAAGAGCGGGGTAAAACCATTCTCAGAAGGAGCAGGTTTAGCGGATGGGAATGGCATTTCCGGGAATGCAGTCAAGGGTGAAGGAGCGAAAGAAGCTAACTCGAATGAAGAATCTTTCCGAGGAGTGACCCCAAGTAGAAGTTAGAGAAGGAATTGATCCTTTCCTGAAGGATATAGGACTTAGGACACAAACTAAATGATCGAACTGATGAATCTCAGTCTAGGTGGAGTTTACCAGCACATAGGTAGTCTAAGTTCCTAAAAAAGGGAGTCTCTGACTTTCACTTAGCTATTCTCTGAGTTTGCTTTCCAGTCTATCTTCAAAAGTAGAGAAGGTTTAGCGGTCAGTAAGAAACTCCTCAATCAACATGAATGAGACTTTTCATGGAAGTCTTAGTTGGACTCTACACCTTACTTTCCTTACGTCGATCTCGATGATAACAAGGCCTTTCTTCCTCATGAAGAAGGAGTAGAGACCTAGCTTTCATCTGTCTGTTAAAATGTGATGCTATACCTTTTGTCCTTGAGAATCGGCTGGGTATAGCGGGAAAGAGTTTGACGATCTAGTTACATATCAAATAAGATGGGTACTCCCGATATTGTCTTGGGAATTTTCAGTATATATAGTAGCGTACTGGACTCCATCTACATAAGTAGAAGCATTCAAGAATCACTTGACAGTTCTTATTTCAATTTTCCGACTCTCATCTTGTTAACTGACTTAACCGCAATACTTATCCAAAGACAGGACAAGTTGAAAGAGCTTCGGTAGTTACACTTTCTGTCTCGCGTAAGAAAGAGAGTTTAGAGTGCCATACAAAGAACCTTAGATAAGGGGATTCCTCCCATTGACTGAAGTGAAGAGTCAACCTTCCACACAAGGTAATCTTCTGATAGAGGGGAAGAGGCAGAGCACAACCTGGCACAAGATGCGCTGGTATTGCAAAGGCAGGAATGAGTTCACAACGTTCGAATAAGCTACTCGACCGACTAAAGCTAAAAGGAGAAAGGGAGATGACTCTAGTTGTTGAGTACCCGGAGGAAGGTACCAGATCGACTTCTAGTTGTAGCGGATCTTACTTACATCGGTTCTAGCGCTTTCTCTTGATTCTATTTTTGAAAGATCTTTCCTTGCTCTGAGGAATGCCCGGTTTAACCAGAATCATCTCGTTAGCTTTTAGAGTCATCCCGGGATCTTTGGCTTATGCCATGTGTTCCAAACTTGAACTCAACTTCCTTTTTTCACCAACATCCGCTTCTCACTCAAGAAACTGGTGAAAGTCCTTTCCCTTTGCTGCAGCTTTCACAGTCCCACTCCTCCTCAGACCAGACTGGGCTGCATTGCCGTACCTTCATACCTTCGCCCCGATGTCCTGTCTTAAGGTTCCCCCGAGCTACTTTATTAAAGCAGACTTTTGCTCATCGTCTGCGTCTTTAGTCGAAAGCTATTTCTTTTATGATTCCTTCTGTCACTTCTTGAAGACTTTATTTTTCATTCAATAGCCCCTCTCCTATAAGAGAAGGAGGTTTCTTCACCCCTACGGCAGTAGGCCCTTCTTCAAGAGTGCCCTTTCCCCAGCCTCCAATCGTCTCAGAAGAGAAGACTAAGCTCAGACGAATTGCAGTCCGCCCCGGCCCCTCCTTAGTGACTTTGGTCAGGAAAGGGAATAGGGCAATAAATAGAGCTTCGGCTCAGAATTAGACCTTCTGTAGACGGAACTTCAGACTTCTGGATAGGCCTGAGAAAGCCTAGACCAAAGGTGCCTAATAGCCTAGCCAGACTCATCGGGTAGGGAATCCCATCCTCAGCGAAGCCAGTAAGCAAGCCCAAGTCCATGCAAGAAGGCCCGCTGGATCTATCAAAATTCAAAGCCCATCAAAGACTCTCCTACATGAAAGGATCTGAGTCCATCCAAATGATATTAAGCAAAATCCTATTCTGGAAAGAATGGCAAAGTAAGGGATTTAAGTCTGCTCAGAGATTTCATATCTCTCCCACGTGTGATTCATCCTAACAACTATCGATTAGGTTTTTCTACTTAATTAAGCTGGTTATGCAAAGTTTTTAAATTTGTTCACATAGGCAGCGTGATTGGGGGGCATATTTGTTGCTTCCCAAGGTAGTTAGTTCACCACACAGGCATGTTAGTACTAAACTGCAGAAAACTATTAAGTCATCCAATTCATGCCGCATTGCGAGATTACTCTACCACTCTATAAATGGAGGCTCGATAAGTGTCTTCACTTCATCAAATTCAAATCAAAGAAATTGAGTACTACTATGGATGCTGCAAACAGGCTTTCTGCAATTGCTGCCGAAATGGGGCAACTGCAAAATGAAATTCAAGAGCACCGTAGAGTGCTAAACTTCCTTTTGAGAAGTGTTAGAACAATGGATCCTGCAAGGAAAGAAGCGCGCATTCGCGCTACCAGAGAGCGCATAGAGGGTTTGGAGGAGAGGCAGCAAGCGCTGCGGGCGGAGCAGCAAGCGCTCATTGTTCATGGAGCACTCGGTCGCCTGGGAGACTAGAAGAAATTAACAAAAAGTAGTTAAGTCACCTTCAGGCTTTCTTATTCCAGGAAAGTATGTAGTTGCAAAAATGAAAAGAGTAGTTCTAAAATAAAATGTTGGCCCTATTAGTTGTTGTGGGTCACGAGCATGTAACTTGTTTTGAATTTCTCTTTATTTTATATAAGCCCTTTCCTTAAGGTGATTTTTGAATTGTGTCCACTGCAGTACTCTAACTCTCTTATAGTGTACTACATTACATGAAACGTAGTTCATGATTTCCCCTTCGCTCTCTTTAGCATTTTGGTTTAACACCACGCAGGCAGCTGGTACCTTCCCAGCTTCTTAATCAGGTAACCTGCCAATTCAACACATTGTCAGCGGCATTTTGCCTGTAAAAATTCATTAATGAATCAGTATCTCCTTTACTTGAACACGGGTTTCGACTTCCCCTCCGGAGGACCGGTGTAGCTCGCTTCGCTTACCGCCTTCGTCTTTCGCCAGGGCTTATACTTCATCAATGTCCTTACTGCGTTTCACGCTTTTCAGGACCTCGATCCAAGCCCTCAGTCTCAATTCAGCATGGATGGATAGATGGCATACGGCCGTTAGCTATTAAGTCTGTCTCCTGGTTGTTATGTTAGGAACAACCGTCATCAGCAATAGGCGCTTCTTTTTTTTTTCAAGGCCGTCGAAGAACTGGTGAAGCGGGAGCTACAGTCTTTCCTCCAGACTCATCGGTAGGGTGATGCTACTTCTAAGGGTTGAGACGATTCAATAGGCTTGGCTTGGGGCTCCCTCCCATGCGGGTATCCTTCCGTTTGTTGGCTCCTCAGCACATAGGGCTAGGGAGGAATGAATTCGCTTAGTCCTATGAAAAAAAGCTTCCTATGATTTTCTGGTATGGATGAGCTTCTAGGAAATCTGCCAGAGCCCTTCCCTTCACAGATTTCTTGAATAGATATTCTCTCCAATTAAGAGAATAACAGAGACCATTTGGTCAATCGACCTGATAACATTGGTCTTTTCATTAAAAACTTGAGAGGGTCTGCTCTTGAGATTAACTTGATCTGATTGCTAAGAAAGAGTAGCGTAGCTTTTTGCAGCAAAGACCAAAGCTAGGCACAAAACACTTTTTCAATTGGCGAATAGTTTTATTCCGCCTCTACGAATCGCCGGCTTAAGTAGTATAATGCATTCTCCTTTCCCTGTTCATTCTCTTGTGCTAAAAGTGCTTCGCTTCCAGAGAATGTTCGCAGGCGGCGAGATCGCTATAGAGGATTCAAGGCTTTTCTCGGCGCGGCCAATACCGGAGCAGAGGTTTCTTAAGAAGTTCCAGTTCCTTTTATGTTATGGTATAAGGCATTCAAATAGGGGTGAGGCGCAGCTCTTATTTTAATCCTCCGTCCCAAACAAAGAAAGAACAAGGATTTCATCCAAGGTGCCAGCACAAGCACAAGAAGAAAGAGATTTCTTTCTTTTAGCCGCTAAAAGCTGATTGATCTGTTCTCCACTTGTCACTGTAACCGTAAAAGACTCTATCTTAAAAGCTGCCTTCTTTTTTATCAGAGAATTCTGCCTAGATAAAAGAATAAGTAATTAAGGGGGTGTTTCAATCGCAAACAGAAGACGGATCTCAGACACGCAAGCTACAAGCATTAACAACCGCTTTCGTTTAACCTTATGTAAAAAAGAAGCTTTATTAGTAAGGTAGGTAAAAGCCCTTTCTATGTTATTAGTAAAGCGCCGCAACTGCTGTTTCTACCACTTTATTGGACTTCGGGGACTTTACGGCAGAGTACTCGGAAGGACGTCGAAAAAGAAAGGCGTCTGGGAGAAGACGGCCCGAGTGCAGACAGCAGATGGCTACAGCCGGCTAGACGACTTACTCTACAAAGACGGCAGACTATGTCGGGCAAAGAAAGGCGTCTCGCGGTCCTTCATGACGCCAGAGTTGGATTACACTTTGGAGTTGATCAAACTCTGGCTCACCTAGAAAGGCATTCTTATTGGCCCAGGATAGAAGCAGATGTCCAACGGTGATGAGTTGTGTGTGCTCTATGCAGCACGTCGAAGCTGTCCAACAGGAAGTTGGGGCTTTATCAGCCCAATACCTTCCTGGCCATGGGAAAATCATAACCATAGATTTCGTAGGACGATTTCCCTATCTCTTAAAGGGGGGGGGATAACTACGTTTTTTTCGTAGTAGACTTCTTTCCCTTTATCTCGCTATTGGTCACTAGTAGAACTCCCCTACTCACTAGATATGATTTATTGATTGATGAACCCTGATCACTAAGCGCACTTACTTTCACTTTAAGGCTTTATTGAAAGGAATGGGGAATCTTCTTATTCCTTAAAGGTGAGTTTTCTTACTGGTTCAAGGAAGCTTTGTCTGCGTTCCAGTAAGCGCCTCTCAAAGTAAGCCTATCCATGATAGTAGAGTCTGAGAAAGCAAGCACTAAACTCAAAGCTTATGGCAGCAGCTAGAGTCACTCCAGTATTCAGAAAAGAAGGAGGTGTCCTAACTGAGTTCTTTTCTCGCGCTTATGCCTCTCCTCTGCCTTATCTCCATTCCGTAGATAGAATCCGGAAAAATCGATATACGATATACCTTTTTTATTTTATAGGTAAGCGTTTAGTATAGTAGTTCGACGAGCCCTTTTTGCTTCTTCCTTCTAGCCGTACCAGAAAGCTGTCCCCGGAACAACCAGACCCACCACCATTCACTGCATTGGTCCCAAACTTATTTTTTGATTCAGGGAGCATTTCCTGGTCTACACCTTGGAATTTGAGACTGGATATCTTAGTAAATTGAAGAAGTGCTGGGCTCAGACTCAGCTGTGATCAATCTTCCTTGAAGTTCGATTAATTTTCACTAGATAGAGGGGAAAACTTAGTTCAACCTCAATACCGAAAGTAATGGTATAGGAAGAATCCGAGGATGAGAATGAGGAAGTAGAGAGCAACCAATCTTCTTGTAGTGGAGTTGATACCTCTTCTTTATATCTTTCTTGATCTTAGATTTTTATTTCAGCCAAGGGTCTTCGAATAGGAGAAGAAAGGCAGAGGTGCCTTCCTGTCAAAGCATAGTTCTTATCCTTCTGGTAGCCAATCAGAATGAACCCAGAGCTATCAGTGACATCAGCCTTGGAAAATGGATAAATGAGCCTTGCTTTACTGACCTCGCACCGAGTAAGTTTGGCCTTTGTCGACATCGTCCTGGTCCACCCAAAAAAGGTCAATCGAACAAAATCTCAGAGCTCTCTCTTCCTTGATAGAGCCGTCGGATTCTACTACCTCTTACCGGTTTACTGATCACATGCTGGTTATCAGAGTAGAAGCTGTATCACTAATAGCGGATGTTTGAACATCTTTAGGAGTTGAGTAACAGCCCATCATCTCCTTCTTCAATGAGAGAGGACTCCACCCTACACGGTATGGTTTGTTACGGCACGGCTCGGAATAGCAAGGTATGAAGTAGTTGATGTGATATAAAAAGTGAAAGATTGGTAAAGTGTTCATAGTATGGGTATGGAGGAAGCAGCCGAAGCGGATGCCTAAAAAGAAAAAGTCAATCCTTCTGGTGTGGCTTAACATTAGGAAGTTCTTCTAGAATGTGCTTTTAGAGAGGCTATCGTTGATCTTGCTCTTAGCCGCTATTCGGCTTAAGTAAGGGAAGGTTGAATCAGAGTCAGTCCATTCATTCATTCCAGTCCGTCCTTACAAGCAAAGAAGCGAAGGAATAGCAAGTTTTTGATCGAGTTCCTACCTTCTAGCACTCCAAATGTAGTTGCCAGTGTAGCAGTAGTTCCTTTCTTTTCAAGCCTTGCCAGCTGCTACTTTTCAGCTAGTGCAGTTGGAGCCCTGCTCGCTTTGTAGCGCATTAATATCCAGACGAGAAGGAGTCTTTAAAATGGAAAAAAAAGTCAGGAAGATGCAAAAAAATGGAGCCTGCGAGCACTCCTGTCTTTCACCTGGCTCTTCCCTCTTTCGTGAATGCATAGTGGCTAAGCCTACTTTTCTTTCTAAGAAAGTCCTTTACAGGATCGAGCGTAATAAGTGTAACGTGTTTACCAGCAGGACTAACTCTTATTTCAAGTCAAGGCTGTCTACCAGTCTTACTTAGTTGTATTCATTCTGTCCTAATCAAAAGGATCGACTTCTCTGGGGTGTGACAACTCCTTCTCATGAATAAACTGTCTGCTTAAGACAGTCGAGCGTGATAGGCTTGCAAAGCATAGGCTACGCAGCCTTGTTCACCGGAAAAGCATAAGATCCTTGATTGAAAGGGAGTTTTGTTTACCAGACAGCTTACTGTTCCGGGAAAGCGAGAGATCTCATTGTCCGAGAAATGCTCTCTCCTCTAGCGGGATCAGACTTTCCACAAGATAGCATCCCGTAATAAGAGAAGGTCCCTTAGTCTACCCGAAGGAAAGTCAAGAGATAAAGTTGGTACCGGCATGGTTAGAGGATTCGAACTGACAGGATTGGTTTAGTGTTAGCAATTAGCATAAAGCGGTTATGCGACAGCTTGAACTTGATAAAACTTCGATTCTAAATCACCGAATCTTGCATCCAACCTCGGTCTTTTTGGCACAACACAAGGGAATGCGGTTAGTTGAACCGATTTCAAAGGCTTGATAAAGCTTTGGCATGACGTACGCGTGGGAAGGTTAGCAAGGGAAGGAGAAGACGAGGGATGTTTAGTGCTATGGTCTGGTGGAGAACTTGGATGAGAACGTTGGAGGAACAGAACTCATTGTCTCGCTACGCTTCGATGACGCTACAGATGTTGAGTCATAAAGATGAGGGGCAAATGAAGGGCCGGCGAGGTCACTTTCTTATCCGAAAAGGAATGCCACTAGTTCCACTATCAGCTTGCTTCTCCTAATGCCAACACCAATCTGAAGGTCGTTTACGCGCTTAACTTGCATTGGCAACGTCGGCCTATCTATATCCAACGTGAGAGACCAATTGCCTTAGTTAGAAGGAAGGTGTTCTCGAGACATAGCTTTCTAAGTAGAATCCGAAATCCCAGCTATTACCAGGTGACCCATTAACTACTCTTTCTGACAACTGCTCAGCTTCCTAGGTGCCGTGTGAAGCTGCTACCCGGAAAGACCAATCAATGGTTGACTCTGAAATGACACGTTGAAAGTCTTGTAAAGGAAGAAAAAGCGCTGCTATTCTCTAAAAAGAACCTTCCTTCTATTCCTTACGTCAAGACTCTTCCTAGTTCGTGCTACTTTAGAATACATCTACACCGAAGGAAATATTTAATTTAATTGTCCTTCCTGGCCATGAAAGAATACCCCAATATGCCTTCAAGATAAGAAGTAAAACAATCAAGGTAGGGATTGTTGGCTTGGAACTCTCGCAGTCTCCCCTCATACACCGGGAAGGCTTCTAGCTTCTCTGCCTGAAGGAGCTTTTGGCAGTGAGTCGAAAGTCTTAGTGAGAAGCCCTCTCCTATCTAGGACTATTTCCACTCTTCTCTGAGTGCCAAAAAAACAGTGCTAAGGTAGCGCTCACAGTGAGAGCTCAGCTTACTATTATTCCTATCCTAATGTGTCAAGAATAGAATAGGTAGTACAGGTCAGCAAGCAAGCATAGCTAGATCTAAGGTATCTGGATCAGAAGGTATATCCTACCCCAACCCTTCTTGTTCTTGGTTCTTTTGTGCTATCTTTCTATCCAGTTTCCAGCGTTAATGTATAAGTAGAAGGTGTAGAAAGAAGGATTATCAGATTTGATGAAGTTATTTAGCTTTCATCAATCTTTCCTCATTTTCAGGCCCTCTCTCTGCCGAGCCTCTTGGAGTGCTTGCTGTGCTAGGGGTTTTATTCCCCAGAAGCCTCCAGGTATTCCCCGTGGGTGGGAGTTTCTAAATCTTCTTCATATTTGATGCTGGATTACTAGATTTAGTTGTTGCTTCTACACTCTCGAGAGACCTCTCTCAGGATATGCTGACAAGGCTGGAGGAGCTACTGACTATCCAGATTTGGATTCGTCAACGGATGCAACAGAGGAAGCTACTGGGGGCAGAGGCAGGAGTACCCGTCTCAGGCGGGAAAAGAGAAGGAACTCAGTATGACCTTTAGCTCGTTGGAAGGAATTCGTAGCGGCATTTACAGTGAAGTAGGATGCTTCGATTCTCTTTCAGTCGACTAAGCGGAGCGGCACATTCCAGCCCGTAAGTCTAAGGATTCCTCATCATCTTATCTGACGTGCTGGCTATCTTATCCTTCCTCCCATCCAGGGTGTCTTACTTTATCGCGTCTTTACAGTCGTGTGTAATATAATAGTAATAAGGGCTCTTAGTTCAGTTGTTAGCTAGAACGTCGGTCTACCCAATGTCTACGGTTCCAATCCTTGTGAGCGTGAAAGTCTGCGAAGTGAGGAGTAGTTCATATTAGTCCACAAAATTTATTCTATAGAGGTATCATTCGGTCCAACAATGAGGAGTTGGTGCATTGCAGCAGGTTCGAGCCCTGAGGAAGCACTCTGCGGGGAAGGTCCAGGGGAACGAGGAAGGCAGAAAGAGGGGACTGCGCGCTTTTCCCTTTCTCCCTATCTTCTTGGTGGAAAGACGTACTACTTGCTTACCCAAGCACTTGGGGTCTTTATGGGCTCGGTAAGATGAGTACTTAAAAGCCAGGGCTTTTCGATGTCTACCCTCAAGGTCAATTGTGCTAGCATCTCGGAAATCTCAGCTAGTTGACGGATAACTGTTAGAAAGTTGCCAATTTCCCAAGGCTGGAGCCATTAGCTGATGGTTAAGGTTAAATACAGTGGACTCCTCCTTGTCCCCCTCATAAAGAGGGTTCATGCTGCCTCTGGAACTGGCGTTCTTGGCCATTGTAGGGTAAAGTCTCCCAAGCACCTCGTATGGTAAGCTAGGATTGGAAAAAGTAGGTAATGAAGGCGTAGGCGCAACTCACCATTTCAGCGTACCGTCCCTTCTTCTCACTAAGCCACTTCGTCCCTGCGTTTGAACGGAATTTGATTGAAAGCCTTGCCCGAGAATCTTTGCTTGGGAGCACCTTGGTTTAAACCATACGCGAGCCCTAGAATAAAGAATTTGCCTGACTACATGCGAAAGCTTTTCCTTCTTTCTTTCCTTCTGCTGGATTGAAAAATCATCCTTATTTCCTGGTCCACACCCGCACTCGCAGTCAAAGAACTTACTTAAACTTAGTGCTTGCTCTACCTCGACCTACTCCCTTTGTCTAGGGAAGCAGAGTGAACTACAGGAGCTCCTATCGAGTATGGCAGATAGGCAGATAGAAGGATTTTACTACAAAAAGAACTCGCTAATTAAATAATGGAATATGGATTCTAGCCTGGCTTAGACTAATTACCCAGAACTTTTCCTCTTGTTTTCATCAGCGGAACTAGGTTTGCTTTATTACAAGCTAAGCAAACTCTCTATGGTGGTTTTATTCCTTTTATTAGTTCAATGAGGGACACTGCTTTCAGGTCCATTCCCTTGCTTCGGTGCCAGTGGAGCAAAGTAAGCTTTTGCGTCTATATAAGTATGAAAAAATCTCATTCAATTCATCGGCTAGGAAGGAAAACAGAAAAGTAAGATTTGACAGCTATATGAGATGCAAAAAGTGGAATTGGGCGCTTGGTCCTGGGCAGAAAGTGACTTGCAAGATTTCACAGCTATATAAAACGCTTCTTTTTCAGTGATCGTATAGTAAAGTATAGTATTTCGCCTAAAGTTTAAAGTAAGTTCGTAGGCGGTATAGAGTCAAGTATCAATATCATATTCGAAGCTGTTGTTAACTAAAGAAAAGTGTTCTAGGCACTTTCTGGGATGGATGGTAGCTCTAGCCGCCGAAATTTGAGTAAATGAAGTAAGATTCTACTTTCGCGACGGTAGGTGTAGAGGAGCGATCCGTTAACTGGTCTCAGACGGGTCTCCTTTTTTGGGTTTTTGGATGGTGAAGATGTTAGATGAGTGTTGAAGGTTCGACTTCTACTAGGACCAATAAAGAAGAATCTCCACCCCATCTCTGTCATTCCCTTACACCTCCATGGGGATCTTTCTTTAATTGCATCACAACCCTCTTCGGCCGAAAGAAAAAATTGAGGACACAAAGGATCCTCCTCGCCGTCATCCTGATCTGACACTCCTTCATGATCAATAAAGACATCTCCCGAATCTACATCCTAAAAATCAGTCCCTTTATCTTCAAAAACCCAAGGCTTTTCTTCTCTATATATTTAGTTACCGCCCCGAGGATAGCCTATGCGAAGCAAGCCTACACTGGCTCCAGGCCAAAGCGATGAAAAGGCGAACGGTCTATATCGTAATATAAGATTTAAAGGTCCATGAGAGAAAGCCTGCCTTCTAGGGAAAATATCCAAAATGAAAAAAAGCGCTCCGCACCTCTCTTGCTATCCTGCCCTGCCTCTCTTTCTCCAGACTAGGCACTCTATAGCTCACGGTGGAATGCATTTCATAGCGATTCCCCGCTCATAGTCATAGCACATGAAGTAATCTTTGAACCCACATAGTTGTTATCGGATTAGCTCAATCACCAGGATGAAGAAGTCGCCGATTAGCGAATCTTCACTCTCTAGGAGTAGGACCATCTCAATCAAGCTTGAGAGGAACCCTTCACATCTTCCTTTCTTTATTGAATTCCCTGCCTCATCCCTCTTTAGATAGACTGGAATCAAAGAGCAATAAAAGAATACTGGGAGTATGAAGTATGAACAGACTCTCCTACGGCTAAGCCAACCTGTACTGTACATCCCTATCATCCCCTGCCAATAGGCATTTTACCCTTCCTTTCAACAGGAGATGCCTTTAGTAACTCTCTGACTGCACCCAGAATCTGGTTATGTAGCGCGCATCGGTTAGTCCTCTTAGCTACACCATGAACTAAGCCATCAGTCTAGCTTTCCCCTGGTCTATCCTTTGAACCCTGAATCCCGCCTTTTAGCTCTTCCTTCTGCATCGAAGAAGTCCTCTTTCTGAACCAGGAATGGAAGAATCCCCGGACCAAGTCTCATAGTGCCAGTTCACGAAAAGCAATAGGAGGAGGAAGCATCACCGGCTTCGTTCGTATGAATGATGGTCCTATTCTAATTGAAAAGAACGGATATGCCGCTAATCCAAGTCCCACAAAGGAAGAGCTTTCTCACAGGAATTTCCTTTCTTTCTGGGGGGGCTACCCCTCTTCCTAGTAGTCGGGTGGCTCGCACACCTTGATGAATTGGATGATAGTCCTTCTACCTAGTTATCCCGATAGAACTAAGATCTGTGCCTCCCGTCTACAGCCTAGGAAGTGGGTATGGCCCATACACCATCAATAGGCTAGCTCTATAAACTTTGACCAGTCTAACCGAGGTAAGGTAGAGAAACCAAAAAGTATGTATGAAAAAGGTGTAATGTGTGCTAAATGCCAACTACTAAACTATAGTCTTATGGATAAGGCTATCAAGTATTGGTCAGAGTGGTAGAAAGATTGAGAAACTAAACCCATCAAACCTATGAATTCATTGAATGGTAGTTCGGATTCTTATCGCCTGTCTCGGCCATAGAGATAGAGGTCTCAGAGTGCAGCAGCTCGACCTGAGGGGGATTTTTCCCAGCCATGAAAGCGGAATGAAACTATAACACTGCGGGATCAGAGATTCAATTGGCAGACTAAGGAGCTCTACCCAAACTTGACTTTCTTTAAAGTAAATAAAGACAGGATTAGTCGGATGAATGGTTATAAACTTTCCTCTGGAAATGAGCTATCCGGCGAACAGCAGCGGAGACTAGATAATCTTTGATACAATTGCCTATTACAGACGTTAACGATAGGAATTGGTAACATACTTTTGGGAAAAGAGGCTCCAAGTTCGGGGGTTTTTTAAGGGAGTGAGTGCCCCACCCCAGGAAGTTCTCGGATAAGAGTTCCCTAAGGGGCATAGCGAGATGCGGGTTGATGAGCTAGAAGAAGAAAGACCCGGACTTAGACTTAGATAAATTCCAAAACCCCTACCTAAATATACTTCCCAAGAGCGATAACAACCCGAATAGAATGGGTTTGACATACCTAATGGTTTGAGCTGCAGCATATGGAAAACAAGGAAAAAAGCCCCGAATAACGGGCATTCAGCAAAGACAACAACAACTGCTAGCAGGGATCTTCCCTTTACCCAAACCCAACTCAAGCCGAAGAAACTTATTCAATGGTCACCGCTAACCGCTTTTGGTCTCAAATCTTTGGGGTTGCTTTTTCCAATAAACGTTGGTTACATTTCTTTATGTTATTTGTACCCGTAACTGGTTTATGGATGAGTGCTCTTGGAGTAGTCGGTCTGGCTCTGAATCTGCGTGCCTATGACTTCGTGTATCAGGAAATTAGTGAAGCGGAAGATCCTGTGAGAGAATTTATAATGGCTCTTATAGTTATAGTTGAATGAATTTCTCTGTAGAGGTTCTGGGGTCTTCCTCTTTCGCGAAGGGTCAAACTCAAAAAAGGAAATCAAGTAGGTTTTTCCATTAGTCGGAAGAGTAAAGCGCATTCCACTTCCAATTAGATGTGTTACGCACAGTGACATTTGCCAATCCTGTTAGGAATCAATTGATTCTTCAATTAATAAAGATTAAAAAGTCTTCCAGTAGAAGGCCGTGGTCTAAGAATCTTTCGTTGCCTCCCCCTCCGCGAGGATTCTACTTACATGTATTAAGCATATAGCCTGAAGTTTCATGATTGGAGCTTCTTCAAGCTTAGGCTACTACCTAACATATAGATAACCTACTACTACTACTTAGCTAGTAAGCAAGATCGTAACGTATTTTCTCTTTCTTATCTTATGATATTTCTAGTTAGAGGGGAAGATGAACAATGACGCTATAGCTGATCACCTTTCCGCTATCCGCCTTGTTGTGATAGGGGGGCAGTTAAGCCCACCAACCAATCTTTCTTTCTATTTCGAATTCTTGATCTTTGGTGCCAGTGGAGCAAAGGAAGCGGGGGACGAACTCCTTGCTGAAGTAGCTCTAGGACATGGTTAGATGAATGAACCCCCGGGAGCTCATTTGAGAGTAGGTTTGCCTTACTTGCTTTACACCAAAAGCCCTAAGCTTGAAGAAAGATAGAAACTTTTTATACTTAAAACTAGATTTTTAAAGAAAGAATCGTAGGACTTACTAACTCGGAAATGGCCTTACCCTTTCCAATACAATACTTACTGCTAAAGAGGTTTAGTTCAAAGCAAAGGTAGGAACTGTAAATAAGATATATATTGAATTCAAGTCATTCGTGGACTGTAATCGATTAAAGGGATCACAAAAGACGAAAGGGAATCAAAGTTATTATTACTTGCTGTAGCTCCGCCGGGGATTACTTTACTTGTCTGTTCGGCTAAGCGAGCGAGTCTTTCAGGTCTGGGACGATTCTCCTATCGTCTTAAGGGCTAAGGTGGAAGATGTTAAATGTCCTTATTAATGCTTTCTCTCTCTCTTTCTTGAGTATGGAGTCTAAGCGAGGGCTTGAGGTGGGTAACCATATCCCGTATCCCGTACGCAGTCTACCGGTAGTCTATTCCCGTAGTCCTTATTTCAGCCTTTTCTAGTTGCTAATTTTCATTCTATAACCAAGTTGCTATATCGAAAAGGATACTTTATCAACCAACCTCCTGTAATGTAGGTGCAAAAGCTCCTATGTCTCTCGTCTAGCTTTAATGCTGCTAACTAAGCTTTGCCGCTCAAGGCATCAGCAACATTATTCAACCCTAGCACTGAAACTTAAACTGTCTTTCTAGCTGACTTCCTTAAGTCAGATAACTAAGAGGAGAAGAAGGCTAATAAGATGCTTTTTGTTTTGCTCTTTCCCTTGCTTGTCTTTTTTCTGCTATTGAATGGTTGGAAACTTCTACTTCTACTGGATAGCTTCAAACTCGAATTGAAAGAGAATCAAAGGCTGCTCCAAATGGCTGACTTACTCCAGCATTGCTTTGATAACTTCACTTGCTTGCTAGCCTTAGGGACTATAATATAACTCCTAGAAGTCGAACTCGCTCGCAGGTAGGGGGATAAATTGAACTCCATGTAAGCTTTCTCCAATTGGCTCACAAGAAAGGGCACGGGAAAAGGGATGCCACTCTATTTGGTTGGGCAATAACTGGTATTGCTACGAGGGCCCTCCTGCTATACTGGCTTCCACTGCTGCGGATAAGGAAAGACTCCTTCGGATAAATATATAAGCGAAGGGTAAGGAGTGCGATCCTAATGCTTGGGCAAAGGATTTGTCCTGGCTTCAAGGGGAAAGCAGGTCCAACAACTAACGGAAGACGGAACCGTTTGTTCTCCAAGGTCAGCCCTTGCTTCGACCGATGGGCTGCTTAGCGATTACGCAATGACTGCTAGAAAAAGAAATTGTTCTCTTTGCGGGTGGTAATTGGCCTTGGACTGGCATGCTTTACGGGGGATTAACCTACATACTAGAATACGATCTCTCGTACGAGACAGAAAAGTAAACTAAAGCAAAAGGTATTGTCGCTGCCTTCGAAGACTGCCGGAATAGAGCGATCACTTCGACTGAAGCAAATTGAACCTTAGCCGATTTTTCTACATCGACCACTGGAGCACTTCAAGGATGATTGAATCTCCAACTGAATAAGATCGAGTTGGAATGGAAAGCTGTGCTTTAAGCACAGGTAGCGGATCGAAAGAATTACGTAAAGTGAGCAGCATACCGGCTACGTGAACTTCAAGCCTAAGGCAAAGGCCGTGATTTCCTCTTCTCCGACTTACAAGAAAGGAGAGGGAATGGTCCTACAACTGCATACACATAACCTCCCTCGCTGTCACTTAGTCTTATTCTTCCTTCTCTCTCACATGCTATATAACTAATATACTACATGAGACATTTTTGAACAATGAGAGGATTGAAAACCAAGGCTTACAACACTAACACTAAAAAGATAGATAGGAAACAATACAAAGAAAGAGGATGAAAGGTTTGAGAGGAATTCTACCTTGTGGGGGGCGGGGCTGGCTGGCTAAGACACTAAGACGGAATACAATGCTTACGTAAGGGAAAGCTTCAAAAGATTCCAACACTTATTAGACGGAATGAACAGATAGGACGACTACGGGACTTAAGAAAAGCCCTAGGGAAATTAGTAAAAGGATGAACCTACGACTAAGCCATAGGGCAATGTTTGTCCACCAGGACAGTAAACCCTTCCCCTCGCGCTCACACCTCACTCTTCTTACTCGCCTTTCTCTCGGCTAAAGCTAGCTCTTTAATCTGCTCTCTTTGTTTAAGCTCCTAGGGAACCTCTCTCTGTTTAGGGGCAGCTCTCTTCTTTCGACTTCGACATAACCATAGTTAAAAGTTAAAAGAGTGTTTTTTCTTTTATTTAAGGTTTCAAATGTCAATCCTTATTTTTTTCCTTAGCTTAGGATACTAAGCGTGGTCTTGTTTGTGGCCTCAGCTTGACCGGAGGGGTCCTAAAAAAATTAGTAATCCTAAACTCCGGTTGCATATATTCCCCCGGTTCGGGTACCGTTATCTAAGACTATATATAGACTTAGGAAGACCTATTCAATAAAGAAGATGAGTGTAGATTAAGCATGCCACGCCTTTCCAATCGGTTAAGGCCTTTGGTATTGCTTCAACCCACTTGGTGAAGTAGTCTGTAGCGGTGATAACAAAATGGTGACCAAGACTAGAGGAAGAATTGGACGGTCGAAACCGGGTGTGAAAGAAAGACGTTGAAGGGGCATGGATGAAATCCCCATGAGTCTGACACTACTTACACTTACGCACAAACTCTATGCTGTCCTTCTCCCCTTCTCCATAATAAGCCAGCCAATAGTACCCTAACCTAAGAAGTTATCTTAGCTAGCGAATGTCCATTAATGTGACCACCGCATGCTCTTGCATGGATTTAATGAATGGTTTGTTGAGCCGTGTCGTCACATCTAAGGTTGGTTCTGTCGAAGGATCTACGGTACAACACATTTCCTAGAACAAAAAATCGCCTCTGCAGGGCAGCGCCATTAGATAATTTAGAACCGGGAGCGGCCATCTATCAGTGGCATTCTTAAGGTCAAAGCAAAACCCTTCCTTAAAACCAGTCAGCCGATCTAAGGGCGCAACTTGATCAAAGGTCCCATCCATAGGGATCCGAGCTAAAACACTCATCAACTACTTATGGTAGGGATATAAGAGTCTTTGCTTAATTTCATTTCCAATGGCAAAGATTTGTCTCTTTCCCGCTCCCTCAATCACCATACCCAACCTCCCTCCCAAAATCACCCTGATATTCAAACGTGGGCTGTTTTGGACCTACCCAACGCTCAAAGCAATCAAGATCTTTATTGGCCG